GGAGAAATGCGCGTATAGCTTTGTTACATCAATTCTATCTTGGGGTGATTTCTCAAGTTGAAGGAGTTTATCAGTAGCTTCCGAAGGATCGAGACCATCAATTTTCCATCAACAAGTGGGAAAGAAGAAGAGGTACACATAAATAAACTGGATTTTCGGTTAGATCCATATGAACCGGCAATTTCTTCGGAATCTACCCATAATAAGGAAAAAACTTCGTAAAAAAATCTGTATAAAAATGGAAATGAAAAAATGTAGATGAATAGATACGAAATGGACGGATCTAGTAAATTTCACGACTTGCTTCTGTTTTACTCGCACGCTATCGGTCGGACAATTCCTGAAAACTGCAGTACGGCAAGAGCAATTTATTGGTGCAACTACTAACTTAAATGCAGGGAAATTTTTGCCTTCCCACGCGCTCACAGGACGCTGCAAAAAACAATTATGATATCGCCAAATCATTTGTAACGACTAAATTGCTTTCTGAACGAATCACACTCCTTCGTATACATCAGGAGTCCATTGATGGAACGGGACGAGAGAGGGTTTGAACGCCGTTCCGGCTGTGATAAACGCAATGGAGGTGTAAAGTATAACGACATACCGACTCAGCGGGAGTCCATCGGCTGTTTTATCAAGCTGAAGCTGTCCACCGGAAATTCCATACAACAGGGAAAAACCATGGAGCAGAAAAGACGAACTCGCTCCACCCATCAGTAAAAATTTCGTAGTTGCTTCGTTCGATCTTATATCCTTTTTTGTATATCCAGACAAAAAGCAGGAAGATAGGCTTGAAAATTCCAACGCCACGTAGAGAGTGACCAAGTCATTTGCCCGGCACAGAACCATTCCACCCGAACCTGCAGTTAATACGAAAAACGAAAATTCTGCCAAAACCGTTTTTGAGCATCGTATGTAATCAACTGACAACAGAACAGATAGTAGTGAACAAGTTAATATAAAAAATCTAAATATATAACTAAAATTGCTGATCTGAGAATTCCCAAAAACGATTGGGACGGAGTGGATCCACCATTGCCATAGTGAGGCAATCACGCCAATTGACGTAGATATTAATGAAATTCTGTGAAGCAAAATTGTATTTCTCCCCCTGTTTGATAAATCTATCGCAATAACTGCAATTAAACTGATAATCAAAATACATTCTGGCAAAATTGACAGATTGCCCAGTAAGAATAAGAAATCCGAGGAAGGATAATTGTTGTAATTCGTAATAAAAATCAGGATAATATTTGGGAGTGGGTAACCTTCTGCCACACCGATTTCGGAACGAAATTAAGAAGTTAAGTACTTTCGTATCTAGATGACTATGAAAATTGCAAAGGCAAAAAATTCCTATCTTTCCCGCATCAAATCAATTTGGTAGCAAGTTTTAGTAAATTGAGTTCAAGCGAGGAGGGGGGGGGGGAAGACAAACTTCAAACATATTTTTTTTTTCCGTTAAAATTGTATTTTTGATGCAATAAATGTCGACGAAACAGATCGACTTAGGCTTAAATGCCAAACTCTTTTATTTCTATTGGAGGGGGTGAGCTTATTAGAGGTAGAGACCTTTTTTGGTAATTCTAAATCAAACCTACGTTGCAGAAGACGTATTGTACTTCTATGTTTACCTGCCAACGTACTATCGCAAGAAAGTCGTGATATATATCTCGGTCTACGCAATCCATCTCGATTTATTGAAGCACCGTGATACGAAGAAAAAGTATTCCAAATTTTTACAAATCTGTTCAAAATTTCATCATCTGCTAATACAGTCCGGGTTAATTTACTAACTGGACGTCCAGTACTGTCGCAGAACTTTTCCTCCTCTAAGAGCCTAACTAGTAACGAAGTTGGAATCTTGGGATGAATTTCTCTTTCAACCGAAATGCTGTTGCAGGAATCTGCTGTGGTTTCGACCTGGACGTTTTTAGAGACTGACTGAATAGATGAAGTGTAACCCAAGAATGAAACACAGCTGACAGATAACAGATTGATACCTGTTTTAGTAAAGTCAATTGGATGATGGAAATGAAATCTAAGAAATGTCGAAGGGTAATAAATCCATTTTTTTGCGAAAGATTGAGTTCCATGAAAAGCCATGAGAGATCTGTTTTTATATCTCCCAAAGTGAATGCACAAACTTCGAATGAGGCGGCAGTCAACGCTTATTGCATCTAATCGAGAATTATATTCAGAAACACGTATTTTCTTTCTAGTCATGTTATTATGATCGAGATATATGAAATATTTAGTATGTGGTTTATATATTCGTGTCCATAAAACTAGCAATATCAAATCAATTTCGTAGGTGTAAAAATTTTGAAGTAGCATATCAATACTTCTTCGTTCCCTTTGTTTCCAAGACCGAAGCTGAATAAACTTTCCATGCAAAGTTTTGTATGTGTGAAAAACTGTCCTTAATAGATGTGGAAGTGACACATCCCTAATTCGTCGACGAAACAAGCGAACTGGAGTTTCTAGATGAAGATTTCGTGGCATTTCTATCTCTAAAACATGGCTAGATTTTGGTAATCTGTCTTCCAAAAATAGAAATAGTGAATGAATAGACTGTGAAATTTTCGAGTTGTTATTTGTTTCAGCGGTTAACCTGCACAAAAGAGGTTTCGCCAAAATTATACATATTGTTTGTAGGAGTACATGAAGATATAAATCCGTGTTAAGTTGACTGCTTCATTTTCAAACAAATTCTGAATAAAAAATATCTGAATAATCTTGGTAACGCACACTATCAATTGAACGCTTTATTGCCGCTGCACTACACGCCCCGAATACTAAACCGAGGTCTCGTCTATCTAAACAACGCTTATAAGCGACTGAATAAAAGTTATCTCTAAATAGGAGAAGAGATAGATATGGGAAACAATCTTGACTAGTACTAAGCCTTTCGCTTTCGCGTAATACATCATATTTAGGAAGAGATCCATAAGTTGTTTTCATCACAGTAACTCCCAAGCATTGCTATATTTCATAATGAATTTTATCCGACAAATTCGATGTATTAATAGCTTTATTTTCATTATATAGGTGAAGTGAGGAAACTACAATCGTCTAGGATCAAACATTGAGCTCGAAAAAGCTGAATCATCTGTTTAATCGGACAGTGTGAAACCCAAATTAGTAAATACTTACTGATGCAGTAAATACTTACCAATTTGTATTTTGTCGAGGAAGCATCTACCCAAATGACATATTTATCAACTTGATCCTCGGCAAAGTGCCGAGCTACAATCATCTTTTTGTACAAGTCATAGGGAGTTGGACCAAAAGTATGGTGTGAAACCGGCAGTCAACCCCTAACCCAAACTTGGGTTAAGAAAACAAATTGTCAAATAAGTTATCCTGGTAGTAATTGCCTCACCGGCTTGAACTACCTGCGTCTTTTCCCCCTCTTCCAACTTTTCATAACACCCGTAAGGATATGTCCGATATCACTTCTTTCAAAGGAGGTTTTTATGAAAAACCAGTAGTCTCTCCGAAATATTTTACTTTTTAAAGGAATGCCAAATACGGCGTAGATGTAGAGTATAAGTAAAAGAGGGGGGTAATACAAAAGCACCTGAAAAGAGCTATAAGCTGGGCCCATTAGATTCTCCTCAAATTCGATTTTTAGTTAAAGATTGATTCCGACTTGTTCAGGCAACTTCGCCCGTTTCAAAATACCACGAACAGTTTCTGTTGATTGCGCCCCTTCTTTTAGAAGAGCAATAATAGCGAAAAGATCCAACTGGGTTTGCCCCTTGCGGGGGTTGTAAAAACCAACTTCCCTGATGGCTTCCCCTTCTCTCCGAGATTGGCTGTCGATCGCAATTATTCGGTAAGTAACCTATCAGGATAGGTGGGTGCACGCAGGGCGGAGCCCCCCCCCCCCCCAGCAAAACCGTATATGAAACGTTGAATTCGTACGGCTTAGAGCACAACTTCAATTGAGTAGATAACTAACTGTTCTATCCAATTGTAGAAGAATACTTCTAACTCATATGTGTACGACGCAAACAATTTCCCATTTATTGAGTTATCTCCTAACGAATTATCCTTCTGTAAAAAAACTTACTATAAGGTTTGAATGGGTAGACAGGCTTACCCCCCCCCTCTCACCTCTTCTGTATCTATCTACCTACTAATAAGTTCAACTGGATGTCGAAAATCCCCTCGTTCGTAGATCGATTTTGACAATCCTTAGGTTTAGGCCTAACCCCGAGGGTTTTCCAAATTGGGAGTCGGTAGCAGCAGAAACCATTCCCAGCGACCCCTAAAAAATTATGTCGAGTAAGTGTCTTTACAGACCTGTTCTCTGCTCCGGGTTGTAGACGAAATAAGACTGAATTGATGAAAGGCTGTTGGTTCGTTTGAGCCCGGTAATACTAAGCCAACCTCGCCAAAATTCAGTTTTCAGTCCCCGGTAAGAACATACAAGGTAACGTACTGATGGGGTTTGATCGCGCTATTTCGTAGAAATAACCATAGATAGAACTTCTCTCTGAAAATAGAAATAGATTCAAATAGATCTATATTCTTCAAGTTTCATTGGATAATGAGGTTTAACAAATGTCGAAGTGAGAACGTCCCAGCCTTTGGGTAGAACCGGCGGATACTAGACTCCGCGAAGACGATCTCGATGTTCGAGTCACACGTTGCTTTTTACCATATCGCTTCAAGCGGGGTTTTACCATAATATCTAAAAACCGAGAATTATTTTCTTGTTAAATACTTGCTGCTACAGCATCTCCGATTGATGTTTCCGGTACTAACTTTCTCACGCATTGCCAAAATTAGATGAAATGGACTAGAACTTGCGTCGAATAATTACACGTACAATTTATCAAATTGAGTTAAGAGCTTGATTTTTCTCTAGCTGCATACGTTACATCAATTGTAATTTCTGGAATATTGTTTTGTTTTGCAGATACTTCGGTATTTTTCCTAGCCCTCCCCCTTACGAAACCAGGAATTCTATTTGGTTCCGACTCAGCTTCGGGGGTCCAATTAATATCCCTCCTGTCTGTTGATAGAGACTTGGTGCTTACTCCTTTGGTATCATGCCCCCCAAAAACATCCAACGAATGATCTTCCATACCCAGATTGAATGAATTATAGACTAGATCGGCTATTTGATTAGTTCCCTCGTAACCTAGAAAAGGTCGATATCCCGGAGGAAAATTCTGGATATGAACTGGTGAGGAAATGACCCCACACGGAATGTCAATACGTTTGCCAATATGACGCTCCATTTGAGTTCCAAATATGGCAGAGGGCTCAATACGGGCTATCGTATCTCCAACCTCGGTATGATCTTCCGTAACTATTACTTCATCACATAAACCCTGAACTTGCTCATTGAACCGTTCTGCATCATGCTTGCAATACGTGCCTGAACAACTGACACGAATTCCCATTTCTTTAACGAGTATTTTCGTAATTGAGGCTGCGTGAGTTGCGTCGCCGAAGATTACTGCTTCTTTTCCAGCCAAATTTTGACAATCAATAGACTTTGAAAACCAAGCAGCTTGGGAAACAAATTTAGTTTGATTTTCAACGTATGGTTTGTAGTTAAGCCTCTTTTCTGACAGCGCGGAGGCCCACACATTCACAAGTTTTCCAATCTGTACAATGAAGTCGGCTGTGTTTGAAATCCCCATGGGAGTTATAGATATGTAAGGCATTCCATACTCTTTTTCCAAGAAAGTTGCTGTCATCAAGCCCACTTCACGATAAGGAACTGTATTAAACCAAGCTCTTGGCAAATCCTTCAAATCATTTAGAGACCCCCCCTCTGGGATTACTTGATTGACCAAAATTCCCGATTCTCCAAGTAGACGTTTCAATTCGCGACAGTCATGCTGATTATGGAACCCCGAGGTAAAAATCCCTATAATATTTGCTGAAGGTACGTTTGTCACGGATCGATCTAAGCTACTTCGTTTAAGAGCCTTATCCAAATAAAATCGAGTTATTTGTTCCAAGGTTCTATCCGCCGCTTGAGGCTCATTGACTCGGTGGTAATTAACATCCGCGGGAATTACATCAGACTCGGAAGACAAAGAAGCTCGATCCACAAAATTTTGTAGATCCTCCTGTAAAATACTAGAGGTACACGTAGGTGTTGAAACGATTAAGTCGGGGTGTTATTCCTCATCTTTTCGGCTTATGTTATTTATAACCTTTTCCTGAGACCCACGTGCTAATACGTGGCGGTCCACTACACTAGCAGTTACTGGGGTAAAATCCCTTTCCCTTTCCGACGTGGAACGCATTACGTTGAAGTAGTCATCTCCCAAAGGGGCATGCATTATAGCATGTACGTTCCTGAAGGAACTGGCTACCCGTAGAGTGCCTATGTGGGCGGGTCCAGCATACATCCAATAAGCTAATTTCATAGTTTGGTTTTGATATCATTTTGTTACTTCGCATCAAAAAGGGATCTATTGCTATATGCGGCTTATCATCATAATATAAACTGGAAGACCCACCGAGTAGAACTACTATATCGAGTATATCGAGGGGGGGGGGGTAGATAGAGAATCGAAGCTAGAAGTAGGTAAGATTTCTACCTTCTCTAATTTCTAGTATGTGAGAATGCAAGAAATTTTTTTTTAGTAAAAAATCTGGGACGGAAGGATTCGAACCTCCGAGTGACGGGACCAAAACCCGCTGCCTTACCGCTTGGCCACGCCCCACAAATGATGGGTATGATGACTATCGCACACTTCGCGTTTTCTGTCAACCGGCTTTTCTAACTACCTACTCGATTAGAAGAGAGAAGTGACGAAGGGAAATTGGAGTAGTTTGGAACTACTGTTACTTCAGAAAACTAACTGAAAAGTAATACTTAGGTAGAAACCCAGTCAGATATCATTTTGATCCGGTAAGATCTTGATTTGGCAAATCCAACTTATTTGAATGGGGAGCATATAATAATACATACCTGACGGGTCAAACAATTGAGAGGTGATGTGTAACCATGTCAGGGCAAAATTACTTGTTACATCACTGGAGAGTCAAGATGATAGTTTTGTATGACATCTATCTGGAAAATTCTATTCACCTCAATGATGCTTCTTTTGCCAAATCACCCGAAGCTTACGCAATCTTCGATCCAATTGTGGATGTAATGCCGGTAATACCGGTGCTCTTTCTCCTACTGGCCTTCGTTTGGCAAGCCGCAGTTAGTTTTCGATAATAAGTACTAGGGGGTTGCTCAATTCCGGAATACCCCGTTCCTTACGCGGTGAAGAAAAAAACGTTGTCAAACAGTTGAGGTTGGAAAAAAGAAGGGGGGGGGGGCTAGCTCCAATTTAAGCAGAAAACCAAATTTGGTAAATTGCAATCCTATTAAATAGTATATGGCATCCACGTTTAGAGATATCGGTACCGACGCATTCATTTCTATCTCGAAAAAAAAAAACGAAATATTGAATATTACAAATATAATTCATTTAGTGAAGTAATGTCTCGCCATGTCTCACGAAAGCCGGGTTCCTTCTCTTTTCCGAATTGGAGAAAGAAGTCATAGCGGTATTTCCAAACAAATTAAAAAGATAGAGATAAATAGATGTTCTAAACGAAACAAAGTTGTTCCGGTTTTTTTTTTATCCCTGGTTCTAAAAAACATGGAGATGTTATCATGCTTACCCTCAAACTATTTGTCTATGCAGTAGTGATCTTTTTCGTATCGCTCTTCGTTTTCGGATTTTTATCAAATGATCCCGGACGAAACCCCGGCCGTGGGGATTAGGTAGAATTCGAGGCTTTAGTTGCATCGCTTAGATAAGTTTATCAATCCACCAGTTTAACCAATTTACTAAGAGGGGAGAGAGAGGGATTCGAACCCTCGGTACATATGATTTGTACAACGGATTAGCAATCCGCCGCTTTAGACCCCTCGGCCATCTCTCCAAACAGCTGGGATTGTCTTTCCGCTCAATTTTAACGCGAAGTTGGATTGTAAGTCTATACCTACAATTTCCAACTACAATACAGTTTGCGGAAGGGATGGCCTCACCCGCCTGCGTTTTACTTGATTCAACGGGGTCAAACTCCGAATTACTTCTGGGTAAAAATTTTATTTTTCTGCTTCCTGCCAGCCCCCTCCTCTTTTTACGACGTGAAGTGGGGAAGTTCAATTCGTAACCAAATCTATTGGGTACAAACTAAAAATCTCGCCCAATATGGATTCCCCGTTTTTTAGCCTGTACAATATTAGAAAATTGACAAATTTGCTTCCGTTAACTAAACCAAAATGGTTGCCAATGCGATACAATGGTCAATTTTGCAGGTGAAGCGCTTGTTTTAGAGGCGTAGCAAAATAATTTTGCTTCACAAATTTGATGCCATCGGTTTTTTCTACCTCCCCATTTTTTTTTTACTTCGGGTAAGTAAAAAAATTTCTTGATATAAAGATAGATTTATGAAAAACGATAGAAGGAGGGATAATGAATCTAGAAATAATTGCGCAACTTGCTATCTTGGCGTTGGTAGTTGCATCAGGGCCCTTAGTAATTGCACTATTGGCGGCTCGAAGGGGTAATCTGTGACGTGGGCATCGCAACCACTAAATGAATACCAATTCCGTATATAGATATACATATACAAAAACAAGTAGGAATGGGTGAGATGGGGGGGGGGAGCTCCTCCTATAATCAAACGCAAGCACGTTTGGAATGCCTCACCGAGCTAAAGATAGCTCGTATAATACGGGTGTACCGTCGCGGGTATAGTTTAGTGGTAAAAGTGCGATTCGTATCATATTGATTTTCATAGTTAAGGGATCTCTCAAACAGAATCTCAGCTAAATCAAAAAGCTTTATTTTTACAGAAGTACATCTATTTCTCCCTACTAGTTACTGGTAGTAGTGTGGGGAGAGAATGCACCATTCCTGTTACTCTTGTACTTCGGAAGTCGTACCGGTTAGTGACGAAGCAGGATTATATCGGTATGCAAGAAAACAGGGATGATTTCGTGGGATGAAAAAAAAAAGAATCTATGGGTAGACATCTAAAATATTTGTTTCATCGTCACTAAACCTTGGAGAAAAAAATCCAAGCCTGAAAGTTCTAAATAGATTGATTCTGGTTTATCAGGATTATCCCGCACTTTTAGAATTAGGCGGCAAAAATTGCTTCTAAGACTCGGTGAAAAATATTTTCCTAAGGATTTCTAAGAGTAGAAATAAAGAACGAAGTAAATAAAAGAAGAAAAGCGGCAACTGATAAAGCTAATTTTTTTTTTCTTTTTGAGGGATCATCTAAGAAGTTTATCAATGCTATACGAACAAAGCGTAAGCGAGACTGACATAGATTTTACGGATACCGCTTACTCAAAGTGAGGTGATTCACTCCTCTTGAAATGGTTGGGGAGGGGAGGGGGAAAGCTGCCAAATATTCCAACATAGGGAAAGTATCGATCCCCATAAAAAGAATTTGAAAATGTGCCCCCTTCAATTAAGGCAGAAGGGACAACCCACCCGTCTTACAACCCACCTGTCTTGCAGTTGTTTTGTTTAACTAGGTTGGTATGTGTAGAGAAATTCTGCCCCAGTTTCGCACTATTGATCCCTCCTTTCCATAAAGGAGCCGAATGGAAGGAAACTACCACGTTCGGTTCTGGATTAGCGACGTCGCAACCATTTGTTGCCGTCGACTATAACCTTTAGCCTTCCAAGCTACTGATGCGGGTTCGATTCCCGCTACCCGCTGTTGATACTAAAAATATTGGAGCCCTAGTCGAATTAACCTCTCACCCGTGGATTGCGTCGTGAACAAACTAAAATTATTGTTTGTTCACGACTTGGGGTCTAATACGTCGACATATTGATAACTAACCTGGGGGGGGGGGGGAACAGAACAGGCGTCCATCGTCTAATGGATAGGACAGAGGTCTTCTAAACCTTAGGTATAGGTTCAAATCCTATTGGACGTAATTCCGCGTCTGGGGTGATTATGTCGGCATAGATGAAGTAGAGGTGGTCAGGTAATGCTTGAGAGTCACTCCCCGGATGCAATCTGCAACCTTTTCACTCACTTCTCTTGCAATAGAAAAATTTCTGTCGACTCCTTAATTGCTTCCTTCAAAAATGTTTCCGCTTGTTCCGTAGACACTTTCGTGGAACGAGTAATTTCACCGAATTGAGGTTTATTTGTTACTACATACTCTCGTAACTGAACCAAGAAGCGTTTGACTTGTTCAACTTCTGGTACATCCAAATATCCGTTGACTCCAGTGTAAGTGGTGGCCACTTGCTCCTCGACCGATAATGGGGCTGATTGAGACTGTTTAAGCAGCTCACGCAATCGCTGGCCCCTGGCTAACTGATTCTGAGTAGTCTTATCAAGATCAGAGGCGAATTGTGCGAAAGCCTCCAATTCTGCAAATTGTGCCAATTCCGATTTCAACTTGCCAGCCACCTGTTTCATAGCTTTTATTTGAGCTGCGGAACCCACTCTAGATACAGAAATCCCCACATTTATTGCTGGTCGAATCCCAGCGTTAAATAGATCTGCTGATAAGAAGATTTAGCCGTCGGTGATAGAAATAACATTGGTAGGGATGTAAGCTGAGACATCTCCTGCTTGTGTCTCAACGATAGGTGAAGCCGTCATGCTACCTTCCCCTAATTGGATACTTAACTTAGCTGCTCTCTCTAAAAGACGAGAGTGCGGGTGAAAAACATCTCCCGGATATGCTTCTCGACCGGGTGGTCTTCTTAACAGCAAAGACATTTGTCGATAAGCTTGGGCTTGTTTGGAAAGATCGTCATGGATAATCGGGGTATGCTGCTTGCGATACATGAAGTATTCGGCTAAAGCTGCTCCCGTATAAGGAGCGAGATATTGCAGAGTGGCTGGAGAATTCGCGGTTTCTGACACCACAATTGTATATCCCATGGCGTCGCGATCTTCAAAAGTATCGACTACCTGAGCCACGGAAGAAGCTTTTTGACCGATGGCTACGTAGACACATATAACATTTTGACCTTTCTGATTCAAAATTGTATCTGTAGCTACTGCTGTTTTACCAGTCTGTCTGTCGCCAATAATTAATTCTCGCTGACCGCGACCTATAGGAATCATGGAGTCGATAGCAATAAGACCTGTTTGTAAAGGTTCGTATACGGAGCGTCTCGAAATAATCCCCGGAGCGGGGGATTCAATCGACCTAAATTCAGAAGCTGGGATTTGACCTTTTCCATCGATAGGTTGGGCCAAGGCATTTACGACACGACCCAAAAACGATTCACTGACTGGTATTTGGGCAATCTTTCCTGTCGCTTTTACAGAACTTCCCTCTTGTATCGTCAAACCATCACCCGTCGGTACAGCCCCAACATTATCAGATTCCGGATTCGGAGCGATCCCTACTGTACCATCCTCAGATTCCACCGATTCGCCAGCCATTACTTTGTTGAGTCCGTGAATACGGGCAATCCCATCTCCGACTTGAAGTACGGTACCAATGTTAACAACTTTTACTTCCGGGACATACCCTTCAATTTGCTTGCGAATAATGCTGCTAATTTCGTCGGGTCGAATATTTATTACCATGTTTGCCAAAAAGATATTACTGGAGGGAGGGGAAATAAAAATAAAACCCGTTTTATAATGAGGCGGTAGTAAATTTGGAACTAATCGGATTTATTTCTCATGGCTCTGAACAGGCCGATGTGATAATCAATCACTCGTAGATGCAGTTGATTATCCAGACGACTATTTAGACCTTCTAGAGCCCTTTCGGACGCTAGTCGAGAAACTTGCTGCCGAACCTGCTCGATAGCGCGTTGCTTCTCGAAACGAATTGCAAAATTTTTACTATCTTCCAATCCTTTTAAATCTTTGTCGGCTGCATCAACGAGATCCCGCTGTTCCCTGTCCATTTGCGTAAGTCCATTGATTCGAATCTCATCCGCTTTAACTTTTGCTTGCTGCAGGCGAATACGAGCCTTCTGAAGTTTTTTAGTAGCTTCCTCATGGCGCTCTTCCGCATCCCGAATTGTATTCAAAATTGTTCTTTCGCGACTCTCTAAGAAATTGATCAATGAAAGTGGATTACAGATCTCTGATTCTCGGAGACTGATAATCTCTTCCCAAACCGAACGTGGATTTTTCGACCCATTCGGCTTTCCTGCCCGTTTCTACCGAGAAATCGGTAGGATCCAACGGATAATGTTTCAACCTGCGGGCTTGCCTCCTTATCTTCTCCGTTAAATAATAATATTCATCTCAAGTAGGTTTAGATGGAATAATCAATATTTAAGGAGGAGGAGAAAATTTGAGGACTCTCCCAGAAAATTATTAATTATTTGAGAGCCGCTTTTTCCGAGTGGTATTCATCTTGTATGGGTTGTCTATTCAGCAAATTGAAGAAGATTGAGCTAAATCAACTTTGATATCTATCTATTTTTCTATCTACCTATAGAGGTATCTTAAGTGGTACGAATCAAAGTATTCCTGATATGAGCGTCATATACTGAAATGATGCGTTTCCAATCGCGATTTGGCTTACGCGGTAGGGGAAGGAAAACCCTAATTTTGCCAAGACTTTAAGCAATTTGGCTTTAACCATATTGACGACAGTCCCGAGAATCAGTCAATGGAAGTGAAAGTTTCATCGATTACACGGAATGCTCCGGTTCCTGCATAACACTTATTTGCGGGGAATTCGTCGGGGTTTTGCACCTTTACCTTTGGGCGCAACTGAAAAAAACAGTTCTCTCACTCGGATATACGACTCGCACACACTCCCCTTCCGTAGTAAAACAATATACCTACCACTAAAATTAAGTTAATTAAGTTTATCTCCAATATATTGGTATTTAAGCCAATACTTGCGGCAAGAGCCCAATCACTTGAGGGAGCAGCAATCTCACTTACACTTCTCATAATCCTTTCCCTCCTGGAAGGTTTTGCAAGATTTAAACAACTTCTGGTCCAGCCTGGGAGGAGGTGGCGAACTACAAATTCTGAAAAGTCGAAGGAAAATTGCGATGGGACAATATTTTATTTTATTTTCCGAGTCATCAATTTCGGCAACTTATATCGGTTTACCCGAAAGGGAGAGTTACAAGTAAACGCGGCAGGTACTCGGTTGGGTAGATGGAGCATCGACTTCCCACAAGGCCCCTCCCTCCCGACTCGCCGCTGATTTGAAAACAGTTTGGAGAAGGGGGAGAAGGGGGTGCGCCTGGCAGGCTACTTCTCATTACAAACAGGTTAAACAAATGGATTGGCAAATGACGAAGCTAGAGCTACAACTGATCCGTAAATTGTCAAAGCTTCCGTGAAAGCTAAACTCAATAATGAAGTACCTCGTGTCTTGCCTTCTGCTTCTGGCTGTCTCGCGATACCCTCGACTGCCTGACCTGCAGCAGTCCCCTGGCCGACACCCGGGCCAATTGAGGCAAGGCCTACAGCTAACCCAGCAGCAATGACAGAAGCAGCAGAAATCGATGGATTCGTATTAGTCTCCTCCTAATTTATTTACGTTAATCAATCTTGTTTTGTTTCGTTGGGTATTAACTAGACTTAGCGCAACGAAGACTTTCTAGTGAATGCTAATTGAGAAATCAATTCTACACGAATCTGATCAAAACTATTCATATGGCGTAACAGAATACCCGTATACCTAATGTTGAATTTGGAAAAATACTGAAGCACGAGAAGGACGCACTTACCTCCTGCGTCAATCGGTGCTACTTCCCACCTAATTTAATAAAATTGGATCGAAAATATTTGAATATTTGGTAGTAGTAATTACAACCTACCAAAATATGTCTATTCCAGATTTAGCGCAAGTAATAGCTAACCACTTCATTTCATATGCTGTGATGTCGGTCCAGCTGAGATCTAAATCGGTTCAAACAGGAAACGTGAAAACGACATAAATTGCTTCCCATAAACTTCGTGTATTCTTTCTTAAGAATATGAGCTTTACGGTCAAAATAACTAACTATTTTCCATTCAAAATCTCAAATGGTTCAAGTTAAATTTGGAGGACCATGCGGAATTTCTAAGTTCAACCCCCCCCCCCCCCCCTGCTCGTCTTTCTTATTACTATTCAGAGTGGAGGAGGAGGCAGCCCGGATCTCGTACCGCTATAGCATGATACCACGAAAACAATTTTTTTTCACTACAGCGACCCAACGACTGGTTCTCAGAAGAAATATTTTGTGGCTACTATATCATTTTGAAATGACTCAACTCGACCAAATTAGTGGTGGCCCTCCGTGGATTCCCCAATATGAGCTGCAGCCAAAGTGGCAAAAATCAAAGCCTGTATGGCACTTGTAAATAGTCCTAAAGGCATCGTGGGTACAGGAACAATTAAAGGTACTAGGGAGACGGGAACAGCTACTACCAACTCGTCAGCCAAAATATTTCCAAACAGTCGAAAACTAAGTGATGGGGGTTTGGTAGAATCTTCCAAAATGTTGATAGGTAGTAGTACCGGAGTTGGCTGGATATACTTACCGAAATAACTAAAACCTCTTTTCCGTAAACCCGCATAAGAATGTGCCACTGATGTAAGCAAGGCTGGTGCAACAGTAGTGTTGATATCGTTGGTAGGTGCAGCCAACTCTCCATGAGGCAACTGAACCATTCGCCGGGGAAACGGAGCACCAGACCGGTTGGAAGCAAAAATGGATGGAAACATCGTTCCAATAAATGGAACCCGGGGACGGTATTCCTCTTCCCCCATCTGGGTCCTAGTTAAATCCCTAATAAATTCAAGAACATATTCGATGAAATTCTGGCTGCCAGTCGGTATGACTTGCAGATTCCTGGTAGCTACAATAGGTAGAGCCAGCAACAAGGCGATAACAACCCAGGAAGTTACAAGAACCTGCGCATGAACTTGAAAGTCTCCTATTTGCCAATAAGAGTGTTAGCCTACTTCTACACTCGATACTTGATACAGATAATCAATCTCATAAATTCGGAGTTGCTCGATGTGCGTAATACCCCCCTCTCAATAGATAAATTTATCTAAAAAATTTGAGGCGATCGCTGCAAATTACTTATTCTGAAATAGGATAAGCACGTTACTTTTCTGGTGTAATTAGGCAACATCCTCAACTACGGTATAAACCCCCAGCTATTTCATTACAAGTTGTGGAGGTAGTTCTCAGCCTTGCCACCTGTTAATTTATCTAGGAGAACTTTGAGTTCGAACGACCTTCGCAAATAGCTAGTGTTGGTTTGTCCAATATCCATCGGATTGAGGGTCGCGCGTCGTCATTGCCGGGAATTGGGATATCTACAAGATCCGGATCGCAATCTGTATCAACAACACAAATTGTGGGAATACCTAGAATAATACATTCCCTAAGGGCGATAGATTATTCGTGTTGATCAGTAATTGTCGCAATATCGGGTAAATCTGACATATATTGAATTCCGCCTAGACACTTTTTTAGTTTAAACAGTTATCCCCTCAAAATCGCCGCCTCTTGCTTCGGAAGTCAGTCGAACCCTCCTGTATCTTCTGCATTTTGTAAGTATTGAAACCTGCGGAGACGCATTTCCGTAGTGAGCCAATTTGTTAATGTACCGCCTAACCACTTCTCATTTACATAGTGACGTTGAGATCTTGTTGCGGCTGATGCTATCAAATCAGCTACTTGATGTTTCGTACCAACCGTTAGGAATTCTTTTCCCTCCGCTGCTGCATCGAAGACCAAATCACAAGCTTCAGATGAAAGACGAGCAGTCTGAGTTAGGTCGAGGATATGAACACCTTTCCGTTCCGTAAATATATAGGGTGACATCCTGGGATTCCATTTCTGGGTTTGGTGACCAAAGTGGATTCCCGCTGCCATCATTCCTTCCAACTCAATATTCCGATTTTTCTGTTGCATCTTCCCCCCCCCCCCCAAAAAAAAAAAAAGCTGTAAACTCGTTTCATTTTAACTAAATTTGATAAATTATTACAATCTGGTGATCAACTTTGCGGGTTGAAACGCGCAAAAACTGCATCTAGCACCGGGTAACCCCTTATATTATCCCAAGATTAATATAAGGGAGGGGTCGGCTCAATCCCTTATGGATAAATAAATTGGTGTCGATATTTTGCTTCCCGCGGTAACCGAGTAGATCATATTTTGTTCGCCAATTTAAATTGAAATTCTTACTATTCCCATCCATTGCGGAATGAAACCCCTTTCGTTTACTCACTTCTAGTTGGCAAACGATTTCTGGACTACCTGTTCCAACAGGGACAATGTCACCAAGAATAACATTTTCCTTCAATCCCTTTAACCGATCGATTCGACCGCGGAGAGCAGCTTTGGCCAATACTCGCGTAGTTTCTTGAAGACTCGCCTCTGATGGAAAACTTGTAGTATTAAGGGATGCCTTTGTCATTCCCAGTATAATAGGTTCGTAGAAAATTGGTCTTTTCAATACGCGATTCATCCGTTCCGCCTGTGACAACTCGACAAGCTCCCCAGGAAAAAAGACGTTGGCTATTCCCTCTTCCGACGCTACGACCCGCGATGTTAGTTGTCAAATAATAATTTCTAGATGTTTTTCAGATATTTGTACTCCTTGAGATTCATAAACTTCTCGAATTTCATTAATTAGAATCAGTTGACAGCGTTCCATACTTGTTCCAGCACTTGGAAAGTGGCTCCAGAGGTTCCCAATTAATCTTGTAATACCCCGACTCCATCTCCCAAAAAGATCTTCGATTCTTGCTGGAATAGAGGCAATGGTACGAGACTCCAGTAGCTGCTCAACCTTTGGAAGACCCTGAGTAATATCTCCAGATTTCAATCTATCATATGGTAATGTTATTGATGTATCTCCCTTCCCAATGATGTCTCCAGATATCTTGTGGGGAGTTGCTCCCCGGGTCGCCAGCAGGGTCCTACCAGTTCTGACTAGTAAGTAATCTTGGTAAATGGCTACAACCTGACCGGACTGGAGAACTACATTACTTCCACGGAAATATCGACTTTCGTTAATTAATAGTCCTAAATGAATTAGCAGTATTCCCCAACTAGAAAATTTTGATGTTGAACAAATTGGCTTTTCCAATAAAAATCTATTAAAAAAAGAATTTATACGACATTTCAATGTTAATTTGGTTTCATCAATTAGATACCGATGTAGGTGGCCCGGCGTATCTGCCGAATACGTATCTGCCGAAAAATCGGGAAAATAATTTACTAGGAAGGAAGCTTCGCCGCTCAGCGCCGAATGGGGGGTAGCTAAAAAGTAGGAAATTGCGTATGAAGTTCCCGATAAACCTACCTCTTCAAAATTTAATTGACAACAAGTGACGCTTGATTTTTCAAATTTAACCGACCTTTTTTTAATATTTAGATTTGGATACTTTTCCAAAAACGATTCATCTCTGGAACTGAGTAAAACGTTTTTCGGACTACCGTACGGGCCGTCTATACCCGATTCTGGTTGAGGTAAGTATTCTCCAACTTTTTGCTCATAGTTATTATTGCTTGAATCAGGGAGGGAATTATTACGATAAAAGTCAAACGGTGACAAAGTTAGGAAAGATGCACCACGTTCCGACACTGAATGAACAGTGACGTTTTGATATTTGAGAATTAAATAATTGCTGTCATTGGATAGATTGACTTGAGCGGGAAATGGCTTATTGACAGACACCAATTTTTCGGAAACTTGACTGACTCTGAGCCGTCGTTGGGTAGTATACGCCACCAAATTAACCTGAAGGAAAGTACTGAAGAGATTATTGATTCCCACATTGGCAAGAATTAAATAATTTTTTTCCGTAGAGGGAGTCTGGCAGAAGTGTCTTCGCCACCCAGCCACTAAAAAAGTTCGAATTAATTGAATAGTCGTGTTATTAATCATTTTGATTTCCCCACCATTTTTATGGGAGATACATGGTAGGGTTTGGACTTTGGCGCGTTTCCGCGTTTTCGGCTTATCAGCGCAGAAGACTTCCTGCAACAAAGAGTCGCTAGGTACATCGTATTTGATAACTGGTCTTACCAGGACAGAGGTCTTTCTTTTCCTGTAAAGTGTAACCGGTTGGAGGTAAACCCAACCCTTGGTTTTGGTTCCACCAATAATCAAATTACCTGACTCTATTAGATTAATATTTTGTCTCTGTATACTAGTTGTCTTCCCCGGATTGTGAATATATCCGGGTAATACTCTTACCGTAATGCCGTTTGTTAATGTTTTTTCGATTCGGATTAGTCCACCTACTTCACTACTAATAGTATCAGTTATTCGTGTGCCTTCTTCTACAACGGTATTGTTTGTTACCAAAATAGATGATGGGGGTTCATTTGTAGTATAAGCCTCTTCGGGAATTATAAAGGAATTGCCTCCTCTGACTATTCTATACCATGAGCCGGAAGTCAATTTTCCCGCTTTAACGTCAAAAAGGAATCTATTTCTATCGATGGGTTCTACTTCTATCGTACCATATCTCATAATCCCCGAAACACCAGTTTGATACTCGAGTTTTTCGTAGATAGCAAGGATATCGCTTCCATCCGAAATGCTGTTTAACTGAACATCAATTTTTGCAAAACGCGATTCGTTAAACTTTTTCTGTTGCCTTTCCAGCAATAGAGAAACAAATTCGGTTTTTTCGGACCGCTCCACTTTAATATTAGATAGGATATAGTTAGATTTTGGAGGTTTTGACCAATTTGAAAAACATTTTGGATCGATTCCAAACTCTCGAATACTTCTTTGAGAACCTTCGCAGTTGACGGCATCAATGTCTTCTTCGCTACTTCCTTCGAAATAATTGCACCTCCTTCCGGGAGAGTTGGGCTTTATACCGACTCTATCCCGATCTTTATGAAACAAGTAGCTTTCGTCGGAATCGCTATAGGCCCCTGAAAGAATCCGGATATGGCCCGCCTCGCGTACGACGCGAATGGGGTTGTCTATACAATCGCGTACATGCCACAAAAATTTACTCCAGTGAATCTCTCCTTTTAAATTTGGATAGATAGCTTTTTGGATACGTTCCTTAAGGGGAAACTCTTTGGCTCGTACTTCCGCGACGATTTGCTGCGCTTCGACATACTGACCGTTTCGAATCATAAGTAGACTTTGGGCTGGGACGACAAAATTGTGTGTAGCGCCACAACTCCTGATAACAACGGATGAATTATCCCGACACATCCAAGCGGGATGCCCATGTCGTGTACGTGTGGGATAAACCAGCCTCCCATCGGAATTAATAAGTCCATTGAACGGAATTCGTACGTATTCTGCGATATCGCCCGTAAATACCCCACCTGTATGAAAAGTTCTCGATGTTAACTGAGTTCCCGGTTCCCCAATGGATTGACCCGCGATGATACCAACAGCTTCCCCCAATTCTACCAAATCATAATGAGCAAGACTCCGACCGTAACGCCACTGACAAATCCGGAAAATGCTTTTACGTGTCAAAGGAGATCTTACATATATTGGCTGTGCCGACGCTACTGAGTTACTAGCCAGTCCATCACTGATATCTTGATTACGGGTGGCGATACACCTAACGTCCCAATAGACGTTATCTGCCAGCACACGTCCAACCAATTTTTGATATGATATTATTCTAATAGATTCTCGTTTCTCTTGGGTGATATTCAGCAAAGCAATGCTTTTGGTAGTTTCGCAATCCTTCTTGCGTACGGCAATGTGTTGGACCACTTCGACAGGTCTGCGTGTTGGGTATCCAGCATCGGAGGTTCGAACGGCGGTATCCACAACCCCCTTGCGAGCACCATAGCAGGAAATTATATATTCCGTCAGGGATAGGCCTTCGCGGAGGTTTCTTCGAATGGGTAGATCAATTACTTGTCCCCGGGGATCCGACATCAATCCCCTCATTCCAAGCAACTGATGAACTTGGGATATACTTCCCCGAGCCCCCGAAAAAGACATCATGTGGACTGGATTTAAAGGATCAATTATTTTAAAACTTGGATTCATTTCTCGTTTTGAACATTCGCTTGTAGCGTACCAGGCTTCAATCGATTGACGCAACTTCTCCACGGCATGGAGACTTCCGTAACGATAATGCTTCTCTGAGACGTAACCTTATTTCTCGGCGTCTTGTACAAGCCATCCCCTGGATGGTACTGCTAGGAGGTCGTCGATGCTTAGTGAGACAGACGCTCTCGTAGCTTGTTGAAAACCCAAAATTTTAACTTGATCCAAAATATTTGTTGTAGATGCAATTCCAAAACAAACGACTAACTTGCCGATGAGTCGTTTCATCGCAACTCTATCCATTGTTTTGTTGCAAAACGGTAATTCAGTTTGATCCGTCATTATAGAAACCTCACCTCATATATATCATCTTTTTATTTTTTGACATTTATTAATCAATATTTTGAATCTAAGATATTTAATAAATATTTATTAAGTATATATATATATATATATAGAAGATTTTTCATTCTTCATTTTTGCCGTTGGATATAGGCATTTCGTCTCGCGTCACCATATCCGGTACGGACGAAGTAGCACACGAAGAGGCTTTTGATACACCTTGCACCGCTTCCCTCAGTTGTTGGTTAAATAAAACGCGACCAGCCGTGGTAAGTACATATATACTTGAGATAGATCCCTTCCTACACTTTCTAATCTGGTAATTATCATAAGGGTGAAGAGATGTTCCCAAGGATTCATGTTGGGATTCAACAGGTAATTCACGAATTTTCAAACCAATCATTTCCAAATTAGTTTCCCATCGAAGCCACAAGAAACTACAGAAATCAATTTGATTTGATTCCTTGGCTCTGAGTATGTCGTAGTAACTACCAAAACGGGGTATTCCGACAGAGGCGGGGTGGACATCATCTCCTAAAACGGAATGTCTGTTTCCGTAGATTCCTTGCTTATTCTCAATTGTTAGTACATAAAGACCGAGAAGCATGTCTTGACTCGGGACAGATACAGAATCGCCCGTAGCGGGGGATAACAAATTTATGTGTGAAAACATCGGAAGACGAGCTTCAATCTGAGCTTCGAGAGATAGGGGCACATGAACGGCCATCTGATCTCCGTCGAAATCTGCGTTAAACCCCCCACAAACCAATGGATGTAAACGAATGGCACGTCCTTCCACCAAAATGGGTTGAAATGCTTGTATACCCAGCCTATGCAAAGTAGGTGCTCGATTCAGCAGTATAGGGTGACCCCGCATAACTTCCCGAAGAACTTCCCATATGATGGGATCTTCTTTTCGTATCATACTTTTAGCCGATCGTAGATTACAAGCAAGATGTCATCCGATCAAGTTACGAATTACAAATACTTGGAAAGGTTCAATTGGCATTTCTCGGGGTAATCCACATTGATGCAATGAAAGAGATGGGCCTACGACAATAACGAAACGGCCCGGGTAGTCAACCCGTTTTCCAAGCAAATTCTCACGAAATCGTCCCTCTTTACCCTCAATAACCTCTGAAAATGACTTGTAGGGTCTGTTATTGATATCCCTCATTGGTTGCCCACGTATACCATTATCGATGGGGGCGTCTACGGCTTCTTGAATAAGTCTCTTCTGACAAACAATTAATCCCTCCGGCGTGAATTCACTCCCCGATAAGAATTCGGCAAGAGTTTTATTTCGATGAATAACCTTTCTGTAAAGCTCGTTAAGGTCGGAAGTAACTAATTCGCCTTCATACGATTCAACTATCGGTCTCAATTCAGGTGGCAGAACCGGCGAGAGATCTAAAACCATCCATTCCGCTTTTAGGTTCGTCCGTAAAAAATCCTTGGCTAATTTCATCCGTCTAACCAAAAGATCTTTCCTCCTTTGAATTGTTCGATCTTCCCATTCATTCCCAACAGGCCTTTGCTTTGTCGGCGCCTGCCACTCCAAATGTGCACGATCCATGACACTTCGCAGATCCAAACTAGTTAATCCTTTTTTGACGGCATCTCCCCCAGTGGCAAATTCGTTCCCTTGAAGTATTTCGTAATTTCGAGTGGAGAAAAAAATGGGAAGCATGTTTCTCCAGGATCGGTCTTCGTAATTGAACAAACCCCGCAATCTTAATAGGTTGGGCCTTTCGGCCACGGGCCTAGCGAGAAAAAGATTGGGATAGGTCGGGCGGCGCCCCCCCCCCCCTAGAATCGGACATGAAAGTTTCCTCTCATCCGGCTCAAATAACTAAGCGTAAAATTGAAACAATTTGACGTTTTTTAGACGTGGTAATAGCGTCTCGTCGAAGATCAAGTAGTTACTCATTACTCGGGTTTCAACTTGCTTTTCTCGAGTAGTCTTGCACCCTCCGTATTGAGCGATCTGCCGGGAAAGAAGTAGTTTTTTCTTTCGATATTTCTATCTTGATTTAGTCGTAAGTTGGAGATATTTCCCTTGTTCCCAATGCGATCACTTCCCTCTTTGGGTTTCCGCTCCACTTCGATGGCTACTAGTTGAATTGAATAAAAAAATCAATGCGATGATTAGATTTTCATAACCATATATAGGAAATAGAAAAAATATAGAAAATAACTTTTGGAAAGTCTTTTCCTTCGGGGGGGGGGGGGGAGAAAACCGAAGAATTGGGTTGAGCAGCACTTGAATTTTATCCCATCAACTGAAGTAGAAGTAGTTATGACGAAGCCTAATTGTTGGATTTTTTTACTAAAAATTAACCATGGAGGGGGGGTACCCATTCTATTCTATACACAATAGTTTCTACCCCGAGTTAGACAATATTCCTCGATCGACGCGAGGGACATGTCGGTTAGAGGCTTCCCACTTTTGCATGGGATGACAGCTTGTAGCAAATCTGTAATGATCAACACATACAGTCGAGTCACGCATCGCAATATACTGGGCTTTCTGATTCTTTAAGAGGTTTGGCAAGTGGATTTGCAATATAACTAGGGATTCGCTTTGAGAACCACACGTGGGTTACCGGACACGCAAGTTTGATGTATCCCATTCGGTATCTTCGAACCCGGGAGTCGATAAACTCAACTCCACAATGTTTGCAAAAATTGGAATACTCCTCTCCGTTATCGACAGATCGATAGTTTCCACACGCGCAGACGCCGCTTTTTACGGGCCCGAGTATCCTTTCACGAAATGAGCCATCTCTCTCTGGTTTATGAGTCTTGTGATGCAACGTGTAAGGTTAATCGACTTGCCCGACGACGTCTCCATTGGGTAACTTCCTCTCAGCCCAGCCGCGGATCTGTTCGGGGGAAGCCAGTCCAACCCGAAGCTGTTGATAATTAGCTCGATGAATCATAGAAAATAAAATTTTGATTGATTATTCATGAAAGAAGCTTCAATTGGATATCAAATGTTTTCACTCTCCCTCTCCAACCCCTCTTCAATTATAAAGTTGTGCTCCAGGTTTAAACCCATGCGACGTAATTCTCGAACTAGCAGTCGGAAAGACTCTGGAACAGTGTTGGGTTTGCAAACAGGTTTTCCGGTCATAATTGCACTAGGTACCTTGTAACGAGCCTGAATATGATCTGATTTAGTTGTAAGCATTTCTTGCGACGTGTAAGACACACCAAAACCCTCCAAAGCCCGGACTTCCATTTCTCCGACCCGCTGTCCCCCTCGCCTGGATCTCCCCTTGAGAGGTTGCTGCGTAACAAGTGCGTAAGGTCCGCTGGATCGCGCATGAATCTTATCGTCGACCTGATGAATCAATTTCATCATATAGGCTTTTCCAGTTGTAATGGGTTGCACAAAGGGATCACCCGTTCGTCCATCGATCAATCGGCTTTTTCCGGGGTGATCGGGTTCAAATAACCACGGATTACGAGTATTTGCACTTGCTCTACAAGGTTCTGAAAATACTAGTTTCCTAGAGGCTTCCCGTTCGTATCTCTCATCAAAGGGTACTATACGGTAATGGGTTTCTGAAAACTCCCCAGCTAAGCCAAGTAGGCATTCGAAAATCTGTCCCACATTCATTCATGAAGGTACTCCTAAAGGACTTAATACCATGTCGACTGGTGTACCATCTTGCAGATAAGGCATATCCTGTCTGGGTAATATTTTTGACGCAATACCTTTATTCCCATGCCTACCAGCTATCTTATCACCCACTTGTATCTTACGCTTTTGCAGTATATAGATATGAATCACTTCTGAATCGTTCGAAGTGTCGTCTTCGGGGTAGACCCACCTGACGTCAGTGACTCGACCTCTTCCACCAATCGGAACTTTCAGACAGCTTTCTCTTGCGTTAACTAATTGTATACCGAAAATGGCTTGTAATGATCTCCCTTCTGGAGCACGTGATGAATCTGCCCCCTCTTGGGGCGTTGGTTTACCCACCAAGGCATCTCCCGCCTCTACCCAAGATCCCGATTCTGCGAGCCCATTCTCGTCTAAGTGTCTAAGCGTATGGCTATCCAATTGAGGTATTTGCTTGGTAACCCTTTCAGGACCCTGATTTGTTATGCAAACTTCAACTTCGTGTCTTTCAATGTGAAAAGATGTGGAGATGTCTTCGTATATTGGGCGTTCACTAATCAACACTGCATCTTCAAAATTGTAACCTTCCCATGGCATGTAGGCCACTAGTATATTTCGACCCAAAGCTGATTCCCCCCTGGCAGTTGCTGCCCCATCCGCGATGAGCTCCCCGCGTTTCGATAATTCTCCCGCCAAAACCGTAGACTTTTGGTGTATACAGGTATTACTGTTGGAGCGCTCATATATCTTTAATTTATTGCTTATAACACGTGAAACTGCATCATCAATTGCTGTTTCATGGATTGATGATAGTTCAATTGTATTACCATCAATATATCGAATTTATCCTTCTCGTCCGGATACAACTACACTTCCCGAATCTGAAGCTACTTAACTCTCTAACCCAGTCCCTACGAAGCATCTTTCGGGATTAACCAGTGGAACCGCCTGGCGTTGCATGGTAGAACCCGTCAAGGCGCAGTTCGCGTCATTATGCTCAATGAATGGAATAAGAGAAGCTCCGATAGAGAAATAATGTAAGGGATGAATACTTCGAAAATCAACTTGTTCCCAAAGGATGCTGAGAAATTCTTGTCGATATCGAACCGGTATGAGTTCCCTCCCTCTAGTTCTCCATTGGGATATTAATGAATTCTCAGTTGCTATTCGGTAGCAATCATCTTCAGTGGGGGATGAATCGATTAATTGCTCTTTTTCAGATGATTCCGACATTTCAAGGTACGGGCTCTGCAAAGAGCCGGAATTGCTAACTTCTGCCTGAATAGCTAGCGACGAAATAAGGCCAGCATTCATGCCTTCCGATGTTTCAATGGGGCAGATACGACCATAATGACTAAAATGAATATCTCTAGCTTGAAAACTGGCGGTTCGACGTGTCAACCCGCCAGGACCTACGGAACTTAATCTTCGTTTATGAACCATTTCTGACAATGGGTTAGTTTGGTCTAGAAATTGTGATAGGGGGTGTGATCCAGAAAACTCTTTGAAAGTTGCTATTACTGGTGCAGGCGTGACTAATCCCCGGGGCGTTATCGCCCGTTTGCGCTTAACGGCCCTAGAGAGATTTTGTCGAATCGAATTCTCCAAACGGTTTAGGGCCAATTTCAATTGTTCTTGAGGTGAATCCGCTACAGACCGAACACGTCGATTTTTCAAATGATCTATGTCGTCGAGGTCACCTATTCCGTAGCTGATTTCTATTGAGTGATCTGCGGCTGCTAATACGTCTTGGGGTAGCAAAAAATGTTCCGTTTCGGGTACATCGAGAGTTAGTTTGATGTTCAGGTTTCGTCTACCAATCCGTCCCAACTCACATCTATGCTGAGAAAACCTCTTTTACAACTCCTTGAATATAGATTCCGAAAATGAAATATCCGCGTCTGTAGCAGAGTACGGGTGTTTGTAAAGCTCTGCTGTGGCATCCTCCGACGATTCGACAGCCCCTCCTTGTTTCCTCAACATATTTGAAAAAATCTTGGGGTAACGAACATTTTTCAAAATATCTTTTTTGCTTAACCCCATAGCTATTAGTAAAATCAAAATGGATATCTTTTTCTTTTTGCTAATGCGAACCCAAATTTTTTGTTTCCTATCCAGTTCTGATTTGAATCTCCCTCCCCGATCCGGAATTACAGTGCTAGTATACGTGGAAACCCCTTTTTGATCGGATTCCCGGTTGTAGTAAATACCGGGACTTCTCAAAATTTGATTGACTAAAACTCTGGCAACCCCATTGATAATGAATGTTCCTTTAGAATTCATCCAAGGAATAGATCCGGGCCGCACGTCTTCCTCTTGTATCACTCTATCTTCGCTGCGACTCAATTAAACTGGTACATATGGATCGGATGAGTATGTGACACATTGATACGCGGCATCTCTCTCTTCGACTGAAGGTTGTGTCAATTGGTACCGCTCACTGATAAATCAGAATTCGACTTCCTTATCTGTATCTTCAATCTTCGGAAAATTTTCAAGTTCTTCAAGCAATCTTTCGTGAACAAATCGATTAAACCCTTCGAGTTGAATTTGTGCAAGTTCTGGTAGTACGGGCATATTTTTATTTCCTTCCAATAAAGTGATACATCGAGACCCATTCTCAATGAAGAAATATATTGATTAGATTTCCGTACTTTCAATTTTCTATATGTGAAACAATCCACCCCTAGTCTCTAAAGAATTTGAACTCAATTTCTTCTCCGTCATATTTTTCTCCACAAATCATTGTGGAGAAAAATATGACGGAGAAGAAACATGAAAATGTGGGAGAAGCTATAGTAGGGTTATTGAATAAATAATTCTCGCAAGCTGTAAAGAAAATACTTCTGTGCGATCCAGATTTTGCAAATCTGCGCACCTATTAATGAAGCAAGTCATTTTGTATTGAATTTGGTCGAAATACTTACGTATCCAAAAAGGAGGTAGCAGTGAATAAAAATTCAAACTTAAGAGGTACTTAGCTGTAAAGTAGATTTGACAATTGTACCATATTGGTAATTTCGATTACCAGGAAAGCTTGAAAAAACATAAGGGTGTCCCCCCTTCCGGGGATAGCAATTTTGTTTAATCAATTATTTCAAGTTTAGTTCAAATCTACAAAAAGAAGTTACTCTATAAAAAAAATGGTTAGGTTTCGGAAACAAATTAAACCTATGTAAAAATGATTGCCGATCTAGCGGTAGATAGATCTAGTTACTTTCCACAATTATTTGCCAATAAGAAAATAAAAAAGATTGCTGACTCGGGGTTGACTCTGAGGCAATTGATACATAGACTCAAATCAAATTAACCGTTGGGATTGTAGTTCAATTGGTTAGAGCACCGCCCTGTCAAGGCGGAAGTTGCGGGTTCGAGACCCGTCAATCCCGACAAACTCCCGAGAAACTCCAACAAAACAAAATGTGACAGTTCACAGTTCAATCTACAGCTTCGGACTTGGGTCGAGCTGGATTCGAACCAGCGTAGGCGTTGCCAGCGGATTTACAGTCCGTCCCCATTAGCCACTCGAGCATCGACCCATAAATTGGGAATACTTTGGTTTGACCTCATTGAGTTACTTACTTTTAAGTAGTCAAATATGATCCCTATTGGGTAGGGATCGGCAATAAAGTAAGAATAAATTTCATCAATATGGTCGATGAGGTTCTCAAAAGATGAATACCCCCAGGGGAATTCGAATCCCCGTCGCCTCCGTGAAAGGGAGGTGTCCTGGGCCTCTAGACGATGGGGGCCTTATTACCTTTTGGTAGAATAATAGTATTACCTACGAATTGTCAATCTATAAAAACTAAAAGGGAAGTAACGAAGGAACCCATTTTTATCTTAAACAATCTAAATTTAGATTGGACTAACCATAATCAAATCATTGAAATAATTTTTTTTTCCCGTCTTTTAACTGTATCAAATTCATTGTAGTAATTGGTCAATTAATCCGAAGCGGAGGCGTCAGGAGTAGGTTGCTAATGCGCGGAAGCCACGAATAGGTATTCTCGAAATTTCATTTCGTGATATACTATGTAATCGATATCGAAGATTCAACTTTGATATTTTTCTCATCTGTGATTAATCAAGGATTCGGTCGACCCGACTAATTAAAACTAGATGATTCATAATAGAGTCCGAGAGTTTTTTACACCGAAACTCACTCGAGCTATTTTCCAATTGATGATTTGAACTACCGATACGGAAGTAAATATTCTTGCGTTCGTAGCCACCGCACTTTTTATTCCAATCCCAACAGCTTTTCTACTTATTCTTTATATCCAAACGGCCGCTCAGAATAACTAGTATTTGGTAACAACTACCGACTTGACAATAAATTTTCGTATGCAAGAGCGAATAAGAAGGGGAAAAGCGGGGGACACTGTTTGCTCCCCGTAAAGTAGAGCGATATGCAAATTTTTTCTTTATTCCGGTCAAAGATTTAAAGCTATCCGGTTGTTGCTTTGCTGGTGGCAACTCAGTCTTAGCCTATCGCTTCTTCCCAATTAACTCTTTTTTCGTCAATTGGAATCTATGCCTTTTTTCCCTTGTTTATACTTTTCTACCTCCCGTGTATTACGCATCATTCTCAAATAGAATTCACCAAAATTGATAGATCACTTTTTTGATCTATCAATTTCTACTTCTATTAGATCGCCCTTGTTTGTTACAAAGCTGGGTTCTACCCAATAATGAATATTAGGTATTGTAGTCGAGCACTCGTATTTACTTTTCTTTAAACCTCTTTGTATACGTCTTAAAAAGACGTGAATCACTCTAAGCAAACCAAGCGTAGTAAAATGAGGTATCCGAACCGAACCGGAGTTATGGTCTCAAATGTATATCAGGTGTATATTCAATCCCTGTTTCTTATTCCGGGCGCAGTCGTAACATCAGACGAAACAGTTGAGATTTGAATTAGCGGTGGGATTAACTAGCAACAACCGGGATAGGTTCTCTACGGTAGCGGGGGAGGGGGGGGGGGAAATCAGTCTGCCAGATTACCAAATTTACCCAACCCGTCAGTTTAACTTTTTATTTTAGGACAAATAAAATAAAAAAAAAAAATGAATGAAATGAGAGGCGGCTGTATCGGGCTTCTCCACTCAAGAAGATAACCTGGGGTGGGGAAGACACGAATCGGTGGTCTCGCCACAACGACGCGTATCCCCCGAATCAGACTAGTAGAGACGCGGTTAACCCGTTTGTCACAATCCGCTTCTTCCCCGAACTACAAGTGAGAGGGAAAATGTAGGAATCACCGTCGGGGCAGCCCAAGCTATGGTAACTAAATCCGTAGTTGTAATTCCTATCTATTCACTCTCTCGATTTTTAATAACTACTAATTATTTATAAGTCCAAAAACAAAGCAAAGCTCGAAAAGGCTTGAAATGCGTTGTGGATGAGGAACAAACGCCGCCCTGGCGGGGTACCCCAATAAGAAAAGATATTGAGTATGCGGAAAACTATTTCTTTTTCAATGGTACTGGTTGATGTTTACTCCTACGGAGATTTTGGTGATTTGGACCTTTGGATTATCAATTAGTGATATACTAAATTGGGATTGTTTATGTGTGACACATCGAGACGCATGAAATGTGATAGGCTATAACAGACTATAGAGCGTCTCAACATGTATCCGATTTCAGCGCAGCAAACAATCCCCGGCAAACCTACCTAGATTAATAAATCCAAGTGAGATGAATAAGTAATTTTAGTTCTTTTTCCTCGTATACAAAAATGTTTTCTTGTTAGGCGACACCCAGACTTGAACTGGGGAATTAAGGATTTGCAGTCCTCCGTCTTACCGCTTGACTATATCGCCCTTCGCTAACTATCAGTGAACAGCGTCAATCTGGGAGGAAAGAAGATGAAAACACCGACCCATTTCAAAATGTTCGGCAGCAAGTAGCGTATGTGACGAGTATGTCATCGACGCGTAGCAATTATAGACACCCGGCAATTCTATTACTAACAAGTATACCCCCCGGGAGAAACATTAGCAAGTAGCTAACCCCCCCCCTCGGGCAATTCACCTATGATATGCATTTGCTAGCGAAAGCAGCTACCTCGACAAGTCTAAAAACTTTTCACCTCAAGATTTCATTCCATTAGTAAGAAGCAAGATATTGCTTCTTATTCTTTCGATACTTGCTCCTTCTTTTCTTCCCCTAAACTAACTAAAGAATTCCGTGAAAATTTTTATGTGTATCTATATCTATCTATCTATAGATAGATATGATAGAAAGATAGATATGATAGAAAGATAGATATGATAGAAAGATAGATATGATAGAACCTCTTCGTTTTCTATGGGATAGGCGGATAGCGGGAATCGAACCCGCGTCATCTCCTTGGCAAGGAGATATTTTACCATTCAACTATATCCGCATAACCTTTCATTTCATTTTAACACTGGAATAGTTCCTTAATAGGTAAGAAACTCGCGTACATTACAAATTTAGTTCATATGTAAGAAACTGAATTCATTGGGAGTACTTTGCCTATTTATCCCCCCCCCCCGCCCCTTCAACTGTTGAAACGAACTTTCTGCTACAGCTCCTCATCTACGGACGATACTCTCCTTCACCTTTGTTTGGCGTCTCCACCCGTAACGGTGAATTACGAGAGGAGGAACCGGAGAAACAAAAATCTAAGAAATAAAAGAGTTGGGTATACCTACCAAAGAAACTAATCCAATCCATAATGAAGCCCCAGAAAAGACAATATTTTTATTGCTGGACCAGCCACCGGGGGATGCAAACGCAACGGGTACACCCACAACTAGTAGGAATGAGATGGCAATTAATCCAAATAAAGCCAATTGGAACGCGATAGTCATAATTCTGAGTTTTTTCACTAAAGGAATAAGTTGTTTGTACCATCCAATCCTCATCCGACGGAACTCCCGCCTCGCTACGACTTACCCCCCCGACGGGGCCCTTCTATTTCTTGCCACTAATTACCTTGAAGCTCATGAAGTACTCGTTGAGTTGTAATTGGTTTGAATTCCGACATTCGGGATGATTATACGCAAAAAATCCACGGACATAATTCCTCTCACCCTGTATCTTTCGGGGTATAAAGAAATCTCAGTCAATAATAAAATATGTATATAAATATAAATATATATATTTATATATATTTATATTTATAGGTATTGACGACCTTTGTACCTCTTGTCATAGGTGTATAAAAAACGTTATTGATACTCCCAAATATCGGTTAAAAAACCAGCCTCGCTGGGAGAGATGGTCGAGCGGTTTAAGGCTCCAGTCTTGAAAACTGGCATGGCGATGAAATGCTATCGAGGGTTCGAATCCCTCTCTCTCCTACTATTTATGTTTAAAAGTACTGGACAGAAGGGGCGGTAGTTCTTACTATTACTAGCCTTACCTAAAATTTATACTACCCTCTATTAAGTTGAAGAGAACTTGGTTTTCTCTACCACCACATAATTAAATTATATCTATCTATCTATTTAAATGGATAGATAGATAGAGTTTACCTAGGTGTAATGAGTCCGGCACTAACTTCAAGACACAGACTTATCTTACTACTTACCAGATATTGGTTTGCTAGCAGCGATAAGGAGGCGAAGAACTTTTTTTTTCCGCCACTTCAACATATGTTTCGAGTTTCAATTAAGGGGTGTCATGGATAAAACGGGTTCAGTATCACGATCAATTCCCTTTTCAAACCCGGCTGCGGCTGCGCGAGCTCTGCCCGCATGCCATAAATGGCCCACGAAAAAGAAAAATCCTAGAACGAAATGGGAAGTAGCTAACCAACTGCGGGGAGATACGTAGTTCACGGCGTTGATCTCAGTGGCTACTCCACCTACAGAGTTTAGAGAGCCCAGGGGGGCATGAGTCATATACTCCGCAGATCGTCGCTCCTGCCATGGTTGTATATCCCTCTTCAACTTACCGAGATCTAAACCGTTGGGACCCCTTAAAGGTTCTAACCAAGGAGCACGAAGATCCCAGAAGCGCATAGTTTCGCCCCCAAAGATAATTTCTCCCGTGGGGGAACGCATCAGGTATTTACCCAACCCAGTAGGTCCTTGAGCGGAACCTATATTAGCACCGAGACGTTGGTCCCTGACGAGAAAGGTAAAAGCTTGAGCCTGAGAAGCTTCTGGACCGGTGGGACCATAGAATTCGCTGGGATATGCTGTGTTATTAAACCAGACAAAGCAGCAGGCGGTGAAGCCAAAAATGGAAAGGGCTCCCAAACTGTAGGATGAGTAAGCTTCCCCGGACCATACAAAAGCGCGACGAGCCCAGGCAAACGGTTTCGTTAATATGTGCCAAATTCCACCGAAAAGACAAATGGATCCCAGCCATACATGTCCCCCGATAATATCTTCCAGATTATCCACACTTGCAATCCATCCTTCGCCCCCAAAAGGAGATTTCAGTAGGTAGCCAAAGATAACGTTAGGACTTAGAGTAATATTTGTAATCTCTCTTACATCTCCACCCCCGGGTGCCCATGTATCATACAACCCTCCGAAATATAGTGCTTTAAAAACTAGGAGAAAAGCTCCAAGACTTAGCAGTATTAAATGAATACCGAGAATAGTAGTCATCTTATTCTTATCTTTCCAAGTATAGCCGAAAAAGGGAAAGGATTCTTCCAAAGTTTCGGGGCCAATCAGAGCGTGATATATACCTCCGAATCCCAAAACTGCAGAGGAAATCAAATGGAGTACTCCGGAAACGAAGTAGGGAAAGGTATCGACTACTTCCCCGCCGGGACCCACTCCCCAACCCAGAGTAGCCAGGTGGGGAAGTAGGATTAGCCCTTGCTCATACATAGGCTTCTCTGATACGAAATGAGCCACTTCAAACAAATTCATAGCTCCAGCCCAAAAGACAATCAGGCCAGCATGAGCTACATGGGCACCAAGCAATTTACCAGACAGATTAATTAATCGGGCGTTGCCAGCCCACCAAGCGAAACCTGTGGTTTCCTGATCGCGACCACCCAGCGAGAGGGTTCCATTAAAGAGCGTTTCCACGGGGTAAAACCTCCTCGGGGAATACAAGGTTTTCGTGGGGCTGATCCTGAGCTGCCATCCAGGCACGGATACCTTCGTTTAGCAAGATATTTTTTGTATAGAAAGTCTCGAACTCGGGATCTTCTGCTGCGCGAATTTCTTGGGAGACAAAGTCATACGCACGTAAATTTAGGGCGAGACCAACTACTCCAATAGCACTCATCCATAAACCTGTCACTGGCACGAATAACATGAAGAAGTGTAACCAACGTTTGTTGGAGAAAGCAACACCGAATATTTGGGACCAGAAACGATTCGCGGTTACCATTGAATAAGTCTCTTCAGACTGAGTTGGGTTAAAAGCGCGAAATGTGTTTGCCCCATCACCATCTTCAAATAGAGTATTTTCAACTGTAGCGCCGTGGATGGCGCATAAGAGGGCGGCGCCGAGGACTCCCGCAACTCCCATCATATGAAATGGGTTCAGAGTCCAATTATGAAAACCTTGAAAAAATAGAATGAATCGGAAGATAGCGGCTACACCGAAACTAGGTGCAAAAAACCAACCGGATTGCCCTAAGGGGTAAATCAGGAATACGGATACAAAAACCGCAATTGGAGCGGAGAAAGCTATTGCGTTGTAGGGGCGTAGTTGCACAGACCTTGCAAGTTCGAACTGACGTAACATAAAGCCTATCAGAGCAAAAGAGCCGTGAAGAGCGACGAAGGTCCATAAACCCCCTAATTGGCACCAACGGGTAAAATCTCCTTGTGCCTCAGGACCCCACAGAAGAAGCAAGGAGTGGGCCAAACTGTTAGCGGGAGTGGAGACCGCGGCAGTCAGAAAATTACATCCCTCCAAGTAAGAACTAGCTAATCCATGGGTATACCATGAAGTGACAAAGGTTGTACCTGTGAACCAACCGCCCAAAGCGAAGTAAGCTGTGGGGAAAAGTAATAGGCCAGACCAACCCACGAAGACAAAGCGATCTCTTCTGAGCCAGTCGTCCATACTATCAAATAAATCTTTCGGTTCCTTGGAAGATTTTCCAATGGCAATGGTCATATTCATTCCCTCACTCGGTTCCTCAAACCATTTCTGGGTTCCCCTAATTTTATCCCCAAGCCACGACGCGGTGTAGTTCCGCCCCTTCGGGGTGAGATGAGATAGGCCACTAAAACACCGATCCCTCCGAAAAGTCACTTGCCAAAGCAACATACTCCCAGGAGTTATTACACGAAGATGAGACTGATAGATTTATCAATCTCGCTAGTTTGGGATTTTCGCCCCCTTAACCGCTTCTTCACCTTGTTTCTAGTTTTCTACTCTCTCTCCTTTTTCTGTTTTTTTTTTGTCGAGCCGCTTCTGTCATTCTTCTTTTTTTTCCTATTTTTTATCTAGTTTGAAATTATAGGCATCTCTTTTTTATTACTTACTCGATCCCGAGTTCATCCCATTTATTAGGTAGTTTTTTGAGAAGTGGGTAGACCTTTCTTTTCTTCCGAGACTTTGTTAACCATTCCGCTACATTAATGGTACCTCGGGACTCCGACCTAGCAGAAAACAAATTCGTTTCCATGAATCTCCAAGGAAAGAATTACTATACTAGAGCGGCATTAAGAACTACATGTATCTATCTATATCTATCTATATCTATCTATATCTATCTATATCTATCTATATCTATCTATATCTATCTATATCTATCTATTTAGATAGATATAGATAGATATGGGTGTGGTATCCATCCCCTTTTTGAAATTATTTCGGTACTTATTTTACCAATCCGCAGTAAGAATTGAAAGCCTTTTCCTTTGGCCCCGAATAACGGGAGTGGGTAGCGGCATGTTGCAGTTTAACCCCGAGCGGGGGATATGTTGGAAATTTCAACATTGAACAATGTGGCTTTTTTTTTTCGTCCCAAACCACAACCCCGAAATTGTATTCAGATTTTGGGGGATGTGACAAATAACAAAAAAGAGTGCTAGATATTCAAATAGCTTTTGCTAGTAATAGAAAATTATCTGAATAAGTAGGAAGAAGACTGTTACGTAATTTTCATTTACTTTTTTATTTCTTGGAATAAAAATAAAAATACCTATATGTATTGATATTGATAATTCATATTCAATTCCCAAGGCAAGATAGGAGTAACAAAGAAGTTCCCGGCATTAAAAATTATATCCACCTGATTTTTTCATATTGTAAAGAGCGATGCATGACACATCACTCGGTGTAGAAATACCGCTTAGGTTAAACCAAAAATTTCAACTGAAAATCGCGATGAATAAACAAAAGGATTTGACTGAAAAATTTCATTTTAAGGCAGTTACTTCTAATTTTGCACCAAATCATAATTCTATTTTTGCGAAACTGTAATTTTTCTTTCGCATCGAGGTCATGCGGACCCGGGCGTTTCCGCGAAACCGAGATAGCTTGATCCTTGGATTTCGTACGAGTCCTCGGTTAGCCCTTTGTCGGATTTGAACCGCCGATTTACGCCTCACCACGTCATTACTCTACCGCTGAGTTAAAGGGACCTCGGATCAGAAGTAATTTTGGGTTGAGTTCTGCTGGGCACGCCGTCAGTCTTTGTACCGTCTCTCCCTTGTTTTTTCCTTCTTGCAATATTGAAACTTGGTGAAACACGAGAGACTAGGTCTAATCTGAAGCATGAAATAGCTATCTAAATAATATATGTATATCTAGATATAAACCCATAAATCTCTTTCTATATCTATGGGTAGGTAAGTTTATGTTCTATCGAACAATAGAGGCTCAGAAAAGAAGGTAGAAAGAATAGTAAAAGAAAAGAAGAATAAGTAATTGGATAATTTTTATCCCGTTGCGTGACATCAAGTATTCCCAATCTAATAATTGATAATTGATGGAAATACTTGAACTTTTTCGATCTCCGATCTGAAAAAATCTATATCTGATCCGTCGATATAACATGAAAAAGATTTAGTCTTAACTCGCAACGAAGACCAAGCGCCGTACTATTAACGTAGGTAAACAATTGATAGTTTAGTTTGCGGAGACAGGATTTGAACCTGTGACCTCAAGGTTATGAGCCTTGCGAGCTACCAAGCTGCTCTACCCCGCTTAGCTAATGCCTTCAATGTAATTATTATACATCTTTTGAATAATTACATTGAATACGAGCAGAAATAGCTGTCTACCTCGGAGAATTAGACATCATTTGTGGGATAGGTGGAAAAAAGCTTTTCCTACCAACTTGATTTCGATACTCCAGGTAGCACACAAGTATGTGCCATTTCACGAGGTACGTGTCTAGATAAGCCAAAGTCTCGGTAATTGGATCTGGGTCGTCCGGTTAGGGAGCACCGGTTACGGAGACGAACAGGTGCACTATTACGCGGTAGAGATTGCAATCTTTCAGAGATAGTTAGTTTATCCCGAATTGGCAAACTACTTTTAATCCGTCTTTTCAAAGATTGGCGGGTAACTTCATATTTCTCCACTAATTTTCGTTTTTTTTTTTCCCTCTCAATAAGACTTTTCCTTGCCATAATTGATGAATCAGTAAGCAGGATTGGATTACTACTTTAAAACAAATAGAACTTGCAGCTAAAAATTGATTTACCAATAACTAGGGAGGGAAAAATGAATTTTCATCTCTAATTATTGATAAATGATAATCGGTCTTAAAACCGGCTCGGGTGTGGGAGGTAGTGGGGGTAAGCTTGATGCGAAAATGGACAATTTGGTAGTCGACCGAAGGTAGTCGACCGAAACAAAATTAGCCAAATTTACCTGATGTAGATGCTATTAGAAAAGCTGCGTAAGTAAATATGTAACCTACGGAAAAGTGGGCTAGTCCCACCAGTCTCGCTTGAACGATGGAGAGAGCGACTGGCTTATCTTTCCAGCGTATCACATTTGCTAAGGGTGTTCGTTCGTGAGCCCAAGCTAGAGTTTCAATGAGTTCTTGCCAGTAACCGCGCCAAGAAATTGGAAACATAAATCCAGTAGCCCACACAAGATGTCCAAATAAGAACATCCATGCCCATACAGATAAACTGTTCATGCCAAAGGGGTTATAACCATTAATAAGTTGCGAGGAGTTCAGCCATAGGTAATCCCTCAGCCACCCCATTAAATACGTGGAAGATTCGTTGAATTGAGCAGCATTACCTTGCCACAAGGTTATGTGTTTCCAGTGCCAGTAGAAAGTGACCCATCCAATGGTGTTTAGCATCCAGAAAACGGCTAAATAAAAGGCATCCCAAGCCGAGATGTCACAGGTACCGCCTCGGCCGGGACCATCGCAAGGAAAACTGTAACCAAACTCTTTTTTATCTGGCATCAACTTGGAACCGCGTGCGTCTAAAGCCCCTTTCACCAAAATCAGTGTAGTTGTGTGTAGGCCCAAGGCGATAGCGTGGTGGACTAAGAAATCTCCGGGCCCAATCGTTAGAAAAAGCGAGTTGCTGCTGTTGTTGACCGCGTCCAACCAGCCGGGTAACCACAAGCTCCGACCGGCATTACTTGCCGGACTACCTGCCGAAGATAAAAGTACATCGAAACCATACAAAGTTTTACCATGAGCAGATTGAATCCATTGAGCAAATACGGGTTCAATGAGAATCTGTTTTTCCGGAGTCCCGAAGGCTAGCATTACGTCGTTGTGTACATAAAGTCCTAGCGTGTGGAACCCTAGGAATAAACTAGCCCAACTTAAGTGAGCTATTATTGCTTCTTTGTGTTCCAACATTCTTGCTAAGACGTTATCTTTATTTTGTTCCGGATCATAATCTCTAATAAAGAATATAGCTCCGTGTGCGAAGGCTCCTGCCATGATAAACCCGGCAATATATTGGTGGTGAGTGTATAGCGCGGCTTGAGTCGTATAATCCTGTGCTATAAAAGCATAAGCCGGTAGGGAATACATGTGTTGCGCGACCAACGAAGTTACAACCCCTAAAGCAGCTAAAGCGAGCCCCAATTGAAAATGGAGAGAATTATTTACCGCGTCGTAAAGTCCTTTGTGTCCGCGGCCCAACCTACCTCCCGGAGGGGTATGAGCCTCCAGAATCTCTTTCATACTGTGCCCAATCCCAGAGTTAGTCCTGTACATGTGGCCGGCAATTATGAACACAACAGCAATGGCTAAATGATGATGAGCAATATCAGTTAGCCACAAACTTTGAGTCTGCGGGTGAAATCCGCCCAAAAAGGTTGGAATAGCTGTTCCCGCTCCTTGAGTGCTATCAAACAAATGGCTACTCGAATCGGGATTTTGCGCATAAACACTCCATTGACCCGAGAAAAACGGCCCCAATCCTTGAGGATGCGGGGTGGCAGTCAAAAAATTATCCCATCTGACATGTCCGCCCCTAGCTTCGGGAATAGCGACATGGACTAAATGCCCTGCCCAAGCCAAAGAACTCACTCCGAAGAGTCCTGAAAGGTGGTGATTGAGCCGAGATTCAGCATTTTTGAACCAAGAAATACTTGGTTTCCATTTAGGTTGCAGATGTAACCAGCCAGCTAGTAAGAACGAAGCAGAAACAGCTAGTAAGAAGATAGCTCCGGTATAGAGATCTTGGTTATTGCGTAGACCAATGGTGTACCACCATTGATACACACCAGAATAGGCGATATTGACTGGACCTGGAGCCCCCCCTCGGGTGTAGGCTTCAACAGCTGGTTGACCAAAATGAGGATCCCAAATGGCATGAGCAATTGGTCTCACATGTAACGGGTCCCGCACCCATGCTTCGAAATTGCCCTGCCAAGCCACATGGAATAAATTCCCGGAGGTCCAGAGAAAGATGATAGCTAATTGACCAGAATGAGATGCAAATATTTTTTGGTAGAGACGTTCCTCGGTAGTATCGTCATGACCCTCGAAGTCGTGGGCAGTGGCTATACCAAACCAGATACGACGAGTAGTTGGGTCTTGGGATAGACCCTGGCTGAACTGTGGAAATCTTGATGCCGTAATGTTTCTCAAATCCTCCTAGCCATTATCCCACTGCAATGATTCTCGCCAGGAAGAACGCCCACGTCGTGGCGATTCCACCCAGAAGGTAATGAGTTACTCCCACAGCTCGTCCCTGTATAATACTCAGGGCCCTAGGTTGGGTAACGGGGGCAACTTTTAATTTATTATGGGCCCAAACAATGGATTCAATGAGTTCTTGCCGGTATCCGCGACCACTGAATAAAAACATTAGACTGAAGGCCCAAACGAAGTGCGCCCCCAAAAATAAAAGACCATACGCGGATAACGAAGAACCATAGGATTGAATGACTTGAGAAGCCTGTGCCCACAAAAAATCTCGTAGCCATCCATTAATCGTTGTTGAACTTTGTGCAAAGTTTCCCCCAGTGATGTGGTTTATCACCCCCTGGTCGCTTATACTGCCCCACACATCAGATTGCATCTTCCAGCTGAAGTGAAATATAACTACCGAGATCGAGTTGTACATCCAGAATAATCCTAGGAAGACGTGATCCCAAGCAGATACTTGGCAGGTACCTCCTCTGCCGGGACCGTCGCAGGGAAAGCGAAAACCAAGATTCGCCTTGTCAGGTATTAGTCGGGAGCTGCGTGCAAATAAAACGCCTTTCAATAGTATCAATACAGTAACATGAATCGTAAATGCATGGATGTGGTGTACCAGAAAATCTGCAGTACCTAACGGAATTGGGGATATGGCAACTTTGCCGGCTACGGCGACTAAGTCGCTGCCGCCCCAGGTTAAGCTAGTAGCCGCTGCCGCATTAGGCGCGGTTAATCCGGGAGCCGAGCCATGGATATTTTGCACCCATTGGGCAAATATTGGTTGTAACTGAATGGCGGTATCCGAAAACATATCTTGGGGACGTCCCAAGGCACTCATAGTATCATTATGGATGTATAGACCGAAGCTATGGAAACCTAGGAAAATGCAGACCCAATTGAGATGTGAAATTATTGCATCACGGTGCCGAATGACACGATCTAACAAATTATTGTATTGAGTAGTTGGATCATAATCTCTTACCATGAAAATAGCTGCGTGTGCGGCTGCGCCAACTACTAAAAACCCCCCTATCCACATATGATGTGTAAATAGGGAAAGTTGTGTGGCATAATCAGTGGCCAAGTAGGGATACGGGGGCATTGCATACATATGGTGGGACACGATAATTGTTAAAGAACCTAGCATGGCAAGATTGATTGCTAATTGAGCATGCCACGAACTCGTTAGAATTTCGTAGAGACCCTTGTGGCCCTCACCCGTGAAGGGCCCTTTATGGGCCTCCAGAATTTCTTTCGTGCTATGTCCGATACCCCAATTGGTTCTGTACATGTGGCCAGCTACCAGGAAAAGAACGGCAATAGCTAAGTGGTGATGTGCAGTATCAGTCAGCCACAAACCTCCCGTCACTGGGTTCAACCCTCCGCGGAAAGTCAAGAAATCTGAGTATTCCGACCAGTCAAGAGTAAAAAACGGGATCAGTCCTTTCGCAAAACTCGGATACGCCTGAGCTAGAAGATCGCGATTGAGAATGAATTCGTGAGGAAGGGGTATTTCTTTGGGGTCCACTCCCGCATCTAATAGTTGGTTAATTGGCAGTGAAACATGGATCTGATGTCCCGCCCACCCTAGAGATCCCAACCCCAATAGACCCGCCAAATGGTGATTTAGCATCGATTCAACATTCTGGAACCAAGCTAGTTTTGGGGCCGCTTTATGATAGTGAAACCAACCGGCAAAAAACATTAATCCGGCAAAGATTAAAGCACCGATAGCTGTGCAATAGAGCTGTAACTCACTAGTTATTCCGGAAGCTCGCCAAAGTTGGAAAAATCCAGACGTTATCTGTACACCCTGGAACCCTCCACCCACATCTCCATTAAGTATCTCTTGACCCACTATTGGCCAAACAACCTGGGCACTAGGTTTCACATGAGTGGGATCATTCAGCCACGCCTCGTAATTGGAAAAACGGGCCCCGTGGAAGTACATGCCACTCAACCAGATAAAAATAATGGCTAGCTGACCAAAATGAGCACCAAATATTTTGCGGGATATATCCTCCAAATCATTGGTATGGCTATCAAAATCGTGGGCATCGGCGTGTAGGTTCCAAATCCATGTGGTGGTACTTGGACCCTTAGCCAAATTTCTCGAGAAATGTCCGGGTTGGGCCCATCTCTCAAAGGAGGTTTTCACGGGATCCTTCTCCACCATAATCTTGACTTCTGGTTCTGGCGAACGAATAGTCATCGGGACTCTCCTCTCTTCGGACAGGGGATAGCAACGACCTACCAACGGAAGATACGAAACTTCTAAGAACTAGAGTTTTTACCAGCATATAGTAATAGTAATCTATTCCCTTTTCCCTTGAGTTTGAAACTCGAGCAACTGCTATGAAGAAGTTATGCGGGGTAGGCATTTGATGGTATTATTACACAACCCAATAGTGCCTAATGGACTTTATACAATTGATCATCCGTTCGGTAGGGAGAAAGGTGGCAAAGTTGACGTTGAGTAAGCAGGAACCTTTATTTGTCAACTCTATTTGTTAACCTTTTTGTTTCGTGCCGGTCTGCCCCCCCCCCACTGATTAATTAAGCGAAGAAGAGCGTCCCGTAATTTTTAACCAATTCTGTGCTTCAATGTAATTACCGGGGGAAGGTGCTATTGCTTGCTTCCAATACTCAGCAGCTTGATCAAACCAAGCCTCCGAAATCTCCAAACTTCCTTGGTTAATGGCCTGTTCCCCTCGATCAGAATGGGTGATTACTTTTTAACCCCCTCCTTTAGAACCGAACTCGGGGGTTTCCCACCTCATACGGCTCAGACAACTCCGTCACCTCCTTTTTGTCGCCTAAGCAAGAAATAGGGATTACTTTCAAACTTCGGAGGAACTAAGAATAGTCAGGTTTCTAATTTCATCCGTCTCAAATGAAAATTTTTCCGTACTCCCAGTTAAAAGAACAAGAGACAAGGAATTAGAATCTCTTTTGGCACTAACTACCCCATCTCGATGTGGATTTTTTTTTTTATTGGAAAAATTTTCCTAAAAATTTTCCTTTTAGGATTTGATACTACACCGTGGTCCATCACTTACTTCTTCCCAATCGTCTCTACTACAGAGACAAATTTTGTAACTTTCTGGATGGACCAATCTCACTGTATCGACCCAGATTTTCAATGACGAATCCTTACGGTGCTTTATTACTCGATTCAGTCAGTTATCCATGAGACAGTTAGGCTACCTTCCTCCCTCAAACCTGGATTCCTTTGAAGGAGGCCGAATCCCGCAGCTCTAAGCAACTCTTGTTTGGAGATATGCTTGGGGGAAGCCCTTTTAATTGGTTGAGTATTTATAAACCAAATGATCCTGAAGCGTAGGTAGTCGCACGTGGTGACAGATCACAGCCATATTGTTAAAAGCTTGTGGCAAAGAAGGATTCCGCTCTGATGCTTGAAAGTAGTATTCCAAAGCTCTTGCATGTTTCCCATTACTTGTATGAATGAGGCCGATATTATAAAGTATGTAGCTTCGGTCATAGGAATCAACCTCCAAACGCATGGCTTTGTAGTAGCTTCATAAAGCTTCTGCATATTCCCCTTCAGATTGGGCCGACATCCGTTGCGGTTGCTTTTACAAATAAGCCCCGCTTCAAAACCGCACACGAGATTCCCACCTCATACGGCTCCTCCCGCTCGATTCGCAAGGGGGTAGTAGCATTCCAAACGACCTACTTATTTTCACTCCCAACCTGAAACTTTGAAATTAAGCGGGGGTTAGTTTTTCGTGAAACTGGTATCTAACCATCCCTCTGGCAAAGAAATTTTTTGGCACGGTTGCGTCATTCCCCCACAGCGACAGCAGTAGCAACAAATTCCTCGTCAATTTATTCGTTCCCAACGTTTCGTTTTTCGAGGGGTTATTCACTTCAGCAATATCCGATGATTTTAAGGGTATCCAAGCTGCAAACGGGATGGATGTTTGTTGCCCCAACCGCTACTGGTCATTACCGCGACTTCGAAGTTATCGGGAGCAGGCGATATCTGTCGAAACCAGAAATTACCGGAGATTTTGTATTGCCGATTCCTCCATGTGGTGCTCGCCCCCTCCTCGTGCTTACTCATGAGATTACTACGCATTACGCATCAATTTATGGATTTAACCTCTTGCTTGCTTGATATCAAAATCCGTGGAAAGCGGGAGCCGTAGCTTCCGAGGCTGCATCAATCGTGGATACGCGACCGAAGGGTTTGTTTGGCAATCGAAACACACCTCTATAAAATGTGGGCTTATCAAAGCTTTAATTTGTTCAACTTATATTGAGTAATGGTAAATTGCTTGTCTTATCGAATCGCACCATCCCTATAGTATGTAGAAGCTTCCCTCTCTCTCTTAGTGGTAGGTAGGATTTGCAACGAAATATCTGCTAGAATTGTGAAAGTTTTGTCGATAAAGTTGTCATTTCTCTGAGATCTAGGCGTAATCAATTTCGACTCCTTGTTTTTCTTTTGTACTCCACCTATTATTGGTATATCAATTGAGATTGCAAAAAAAAAAAGGAAAAAGTATGCTTAGCGGATAATTTAATATAGGAAAATATAGAAAGACATTTTAGTAAAGTGACAAGTCGTTTTGAATATTTCCTTCCCGTTTGATTTGTATTTCGGAGAAGAACTTGTTCTTAACTACTACCGGCAAGTCACTTGCCATTTTATTACCTAAGTTCCTAAAATATGTCAAATGAACTAGTTAATGAACCCCAGGAAGGGTGGCCGAGCGGTTTAAGGCGTAGCACCGGAAATGCTAAGTAGAATTCTAGCTACCGAGGGTTCGAATCCCTCCCTTTCCTCTCTCTATTTTTACCTCTCCGAAGCTATTTTTCTTTCCTCATCGAAATCTAGCTAAATTTCCAATTTGAAAGAGACGAGCTGTTATCGGAGTTTCAAATCAAGCTGTCCGAAAAAAAGCCGAAGGACCGTGGGAGCAGTAATAATTGGCAATTCCTTAGTTGATTGTAAATTTCGTCGAAGCGACGTGGAATGGTGATTCGTATAATTCACCGTTTATCAAATTAAATAGCTCAAAACTAGAAGATTTCTATCTAAAGTGAGAAAATCTCAGTTAATTTCTGATCGAAAGAGGTAAAAAGCTAGATCAAGAAACTTTCGCTCTTTTCCTTCCCGAGTAATCTACTTGTTAAATTCCGTCATGTCAAGCCCTTTGCCTGGGTTTTCTTTGTCATTGCAGAGACCTCCAAATTATTTGATTAAATTAAAAATTTGATAAGTGATAATTAAGCTTTGCGGGAGTAATACTCGACAACTAACAGTTCATTTATACTCAAATTGACGGATTCTCGATTGGCAACACGATTCACCAATCCTGCTGGCCTGTTGCCTTCCATTAGAGAAATGGTCAAGTGATCCGGTGTTTCGACCCCTACGGAAGATTCACCCCCCAGTGCATTGTGGGAAGTTGGTCGATTTCGGATAGTAATAATATCTCTTGGCTTACAGCGATAGCTTGGTATATCTACAATATGATTGTTTACTAAAATATGTCTGTGGTTGACTAACTGCCTAGCGGCAGGAATCGTGGAAGCCATACCTAAGTTGAAAATAACATTATCTAGACGCATTTCGAGTAATTGCAATGGTACTTGGCCCGTTGAACCCCTAGTTTTTCTAGCGATACGTACGTATTTTGGTAGTTAGCGTTCTGTTAATCCATAATTGAAACGTAATCTTTGTTTGGCCTCCAAACGCACACAGAATTGAGAAATTTTTCTTGAAGCTGATTGATCGGTAGCAACTCGAAATTCTCCCAAGTTGGGTGTTTTACCCTTACCCGTGAACCCTGGTAAATTTTTTAGACGACGTATCACTTTCAAACGAGGTCCTCGGTAGCGAGACGTGAAAACTCCTTTTCTGTAAACTTTTTATAATTGGATAGAAAACTTATGGGATCAGCACGGATATACCACCTATTAATTTAATGCTGGCGCATAAAATAGGATTCAGTCAGAGTTGATATCTGTGACAATCATAACATATGAATAGGGACTAATAAATATTCAATTTGTTATCAACATTTGAAAAAGAGATGGGGGGGATAAGCAAAGACTACCGGCGATTCATAATGCCAAATAAAGACGTTATAGCATATCCATTTACATAAAAATTTTAGCAAAAAAAAATTGAATTGATTGACAGATATATTGCTTCAAGTAGTGCATTTATATATAATTCTATAATAGAAACTCAACTTCTGAGAGGTAATTAAATCGTCGTCGACTGATTGATTACATGCATTTTTTTTTTACTTTACGTGCAAGATTAAAATAAAAAAATAAAAATTTTGTATTTTTTAATTTTATCACTAATTAAAAGCCTACTAAGCGGTAAAAATCGTGTAGGCGGATGCAAATTATGTCATGGTTCCGGACTATCTCAAATTAGAGATAGACAAAGCGGAATCCGCCTGGGATAAACAAATTGGTAGGCTTAAGCAAGCTGAAGCCAAAGGTTTTCAACCACATAAACGTGGTTATCTATCTGTTTTCGTCAGTTCGTTGGGGCCTAAGGGGTGGGGATATGGCGAAATGGTAGACGCAGCGGACTCAACCAGATTGAGCCTGGGTATGGAGACGTATCGAGTGGCAGCCCCCAGATTCAGGGGAACCTGGGACCATTTACCGGGCAATCCTGAGCCAAATCTCGTATTGTATTACTCAAATGAATTTTGGTCGATGAGGCGAGATAGGTACAGAGACTCGACGGGGGCCATTCCAACGAACAGTTTGTTAGTTACTAGTTCTCGAAATAACTGAATATCTAATTGTCTTGCGTGGTTAACTGCATGGGTCGGGTAAGCCTAGAAGTAGGAGACCGAGGCCTGGTAAGAAGGGGAAATTTTAATCTCCCCCCTTATCTCGACGCGGACCTCCCGGTTTAGGGCCAACATTCATCCGCAAAATTACGTTCGTACTTAGCAATGCAACACGGGGTAAACTCCTTCTTCCACTATTGCTAGTACGCTTATTATTCCCTTACCCATTGTGGGATCCCACTCCATTCCAGTAAAAGTATTCAACAAGCGAGTCGGTAGCAAAAAATGACACTTTCGTGAATGGAGGTAGAGTCCCATTCTACACATTTAATGAAATGATAAATAGCGGCGCAAGTTGCAGTAGGACGAAAATCCGTTGGTTTCACAGGACCGTGAGGGTTCGAGTCCCTCTATCCCCAACGAGACACTTCAATTAACATCTTTCAGGTTGTTTGGATTCACACAACTTGTTCGGAAGCAAAAAACGGAAGCCACTTCAATTTTTTCCTGCCTTTGGTCTTTCTAAAATACTTTGCAATTGAGCCATTCAGGCCATTAATATACATGAATGGCTCAATTGAGCTCCCCCCCCCCCTCTAGACTTTATTTACTGGAGCTAATATTGTATTAAACAGGTCGATAAAGGCGAGATCAACGGTTTGACTAGGCTCCAAAAAAAATGGAGTTGAAAAATCAACGGATTTTCCGTTGAGTTTGATCCGTAAATGCATTAGCCGAGATAGCTCAGTCGGTAGAGCAGAGGACTGAAAATCCTCGTGTCACCAGTTCAAATCTGGTTCTTGGCATCTAAATGGTTTGGAAGATGGGCTGAAGCAGTTCTGGTATTATGGAAAACCAGCCGGCCCTGAAGGAGTTAACCAAGAACCAGGAAGTATCTTGAAGACTGGGTGGGTTACTCGAGAGCTACGCTTGGTAGCTGTAAACAGTTTTGATAAAAAATAGAAGGTAATGGTAAGTTGGGAAATGAGTTTTCAGATGAGACCAGTTTTTTTATCATCCCCCTACAACTACAAATTAATAGGCATCCTGCAACTCATAAAAGTTGGGTACGATGTAATCTTTACGTAGAGGCCACCCCACCCAAGTTTCAGGCATCAATATACGCCTAAGGTGCGGGTGACCCTGATGGATTATTCCCAACATATCGTAGGATTCACGTTCCTGGAGATCGGAGCTTTTCCAAACCCAGTAAACCGAAGGTATTCTAGGATTTTTTCTTGGAACAAAAATTTTTGTACACACTTCCTCGGGTTGATCCGGCTGATCTCGCATCTGTGTCAGATGATATACACTGACTAAAGATCCTCCCGGTGCCGAATCATAAGCACATTGAGAGCGCAGGTAATTGAAACCGTAGGCGTATGGGGCGACAGCTACAGACAACCACTCCTCCGACTTGACTTGCAAAGTCTCGACACCCCTGTAATCATAACCCAAAGGTCGGTGGGAAAAATTATGCCTAGTTGGCCAAGCGGATAATCGACCCCGCGTCTCGACATTAGACTTATCTCTACTGATAGTGTTCATATTGGTTAAAACCTCTTTTCCCTTCATCCATATATGAAATGAAATCTAGTTATTCGTCTACTTCTGATATTTACCTTTCAGACCTATATCCAAGCTTTCGAAAGTTTTCCGAAAAAGTATTTGATAAGAGCTTTGTGTCACAACTAGTTAATTCTTGATTGTATTCACCTATATTGATCCTAGGTACAAAGCGAAATCTATGATTTATATTGGGGTATTTCGTTCGGGTGGGACGGGAAGCCCGATCTGCAAAACCTCCTCTAGCTATTTTCTTACGGAGTTTTGTTACGGCATCAATAATAGCTTCAGGTTTGGGTGGGCAACCCGGCAAATAGATATCGACGGGAATTGATTTATCTACTCCACGAACGGTGCTATAGGAATCTGTGCTAAACATGCCTCCTGTTATGGTGCGAGCTCCCATAGCGATTACATACTTCGGATCAGGCATTTGCTCATAGAGTCTCACGAGGGAGGGGGCCATCTTCATAGTTACGGTACCGGCGGTAACAACTAGGTCTGCCTGCCTAGGACTGGATCTGGGTACTAGACCGTATCGGTCAAAATCAAATCGTGAACCAATTAGGGAAGCGAATTCGATGAAGCAGCAGCTAGTGCCATATAGAAGTGGCCACAAACTGGAAAGTCTGGACCAGTTGGAGAAATCACTTATATTAGCTAAGAAAATTGAATTTGACACATCCCATTCAGGGAGGGGAGGCTCCACCGAGTTGAGGGGAATATCTACACTGCGGGGTTCGACTCCCTCTCCTCCACTTTCAAGCGAATATTCAAAAGTTGACACCATTCCAATGCTCCTTTTCGCCACGCGTGAACCAAACCAACTACTAATATGAAGATGAAAATGATGACTTCGATGAAGGCAAATAGTCCCAATTCCCTGAAAGATACAGCCCAGGGATAGAGAAATAGGGTTTCAACGTCGAAGACGGCGAAAACCAAAGCAAACATGTAATAACGTATCTGAAATCGGATCCAAGTATCTCCTTTCGGCTCAATGCCCGATTCGTAACTCGTTAACTTCTCTGGTCCCTCTCGAGCGGGAACAATAAATCCGGAAATTGAAAAAGCTAAATAAGGGATAGATATAGATACTAGCAGAAAAATCCAGAAGGAGTCATATTGGTGGAGCAGAAACATTTGCATACTCCTTTTGCCTTAATTTTTTTTTTTAATTTCGTTGATAAACTTAGAGCTGAGGGAAAAAGTATCGAACTGGGCTGAGATAAGCCAATTGGTAACTAACCATCGTCTTGCTATACTGCAATGGGTTTAGCACGTATAACCCCTTTGGGGAAGTGAAATTGAAGTTTTAGTTTGGTTATACTGGTAGTTACCCCATTGATAATGAAAAGTGAAAGAGGTGTTACCTTTCCTTTTTTAAGAATGGCAATGTCAAATTTTTAGCATAAAAATCAGTTGATTAATAAAATTCAACAAACTGCCTATACATTTTTCCGATTCAGTTAGTGATTAACTGCATCAAAAAAATGACATAAATAAATCAATATATTTGTTTCTAGAAATTGAAAAACGCAATAGTTTCGATGTGATAGTATTATCATTTAAGTAGGTAACTTAGATTGATTGAGTATACTTCATACATACGGCATGCCAATGACCCCCCCACTCTTTCCCTTTCTTTCAAGTTAGGGATATACGGATTCGAACCGTAGACACTCCCGGTCATACGTATCAAAATAAAAAAAAAAAGCTTTCTCGAACTGCTTAGTAAACTTAACAAACCGCTTTTACGGTATAGGACTTGCCTCTTTTACCAACAGCTCCCCAATCTAATTGGGAGGAACAAACAGTTGCTGATGCACTAACCTCCTTTATTAAAAAAAAAAGGGGGGGGGGGTTCCGTATGCCCAACCTAACACTCAACCTACTTCTCCCAAAAAGTTTTTTTAAAGAACAACATAAGGGAAGAAAAAGTAAATTAAGCAATCCCGAAGTATCTTGAGAAGGTCGTTAACGTCGCGTTTACAAAGGTTAGGGATACAGGTCTACCTCGCGATATCAAATATCCCCTGCCACGAAGTATGCGACACTTCCTACACCCAAAAGTTCGTGAGACGAAGAAGAGATCTCGCCCGGGGCTGGGAGTCCTGGCGTCGTCCCACCACCTCTAGCATTCGATAAACCACTTATTCACCATATCAACTTCTAGGGATTGACTTTTTTTTGTCAACCCATCTGTCATGCTAGTGCTCTTTCGTCTCCTTCATTTTGAGTGGGGCAGAAAATTAAATTATCACGTAGAGTTTTGCACGAGTTGCTAGGTTTTGACAAACTTTCTGGTGAAAAAACATCGGCGCACGTGTAAACGAGGCGCTCTACCGCTTAGCCATAGCCATTGATCCATTTGATGATATATGAAGAAATTTCATGGGTATCAATTAATTTTAGCCAAGTCGACAAATGAGTTTGAAAGAAACAAAAGAAAATAGATATCTATATATCTATATAGATATAGATATCTATGGGATCCAATATTTATTAAATGATGAAACGTGAAGTTGTGTTTAGCTATTCTTTCAGATATAATAGAGATATCTATATGTAAGTCACGCACCTCGACAAATAGAGGTGTAAAAAGTAGTATAAGACAAATAGAGTTGTACGAGGTAGTGTGGGATAATTGAATGGCAGCCTACTTGACTCAGCGGTTAGAGTATCGCTTTCATACGGCGAGAGTCATTGGTTCGAATCCAATAGTAGGTAACACTTACTAGATACCGTCGTGATTAAATTGGTATCTAATAAGTTTTACTGTATATGAGACACATCAGATATTTTTCACGTAGTTTGATGGTATTACCATAAGACTACCAAATCACCTAGTGCTTTTGGAATCGGAAAAAACGCGTTAGGCAGCATTTGAAGCTTCTAGTCTGGCCTTCGCTCTTTTGAAAGCTAAATTGGCTTCTATTACTTTTTTCTTGCCTTCTGCTTTAGCTGAGTCAGCTTGAGCCATCTGAAAAGTTCTTCGAGCTTCGTCGGGATCAATTTCGGTAGCTCTTTCTGCCTCGTTAACTAATATTGTTACCCGATTGTTATCTATCATGGCAAAGCCGCCCATCAGCGCCATTGCAGACCACTGCCCATCATGACGTATTTTTGAAACTCCCATATCCAAAGCTGTAAGAAGCGGCGCATGGTTGGGTAGTATACCAACCTGACCACTGTTGGTGGATGAAATGATTTCCCAAACCTCGGAATTCCAAACTATTCGGTTAGGGGCCATTACGCGAGGATTCAATACCATCCCTTTTATTGACCCTCCGCTTGTAAAGCCACAGCTTTTGCAGCTGCTTCGTCAGTATTTCCAACTAAGTAAAAAGCTTGTTCAGGTAGATTGTCCAACTCTCCAGGAAGAATCATTTGAAATCCCTTAATGGTTTCTGATAAACTGACGTATTTACCCGGGGAACCGGTGAAAACTTCTGCTACGAAAAAGGGTTGTGATAAGAAACGTTCTATTTTTCGAGCCCTAGCTACCGTCAGGCGATCTTCTTCGGATAACTCGTCTAGTCCGAGAATAGCTATAATATCTTGAAGTTCCTTGTAACGTTGCAAAGTCTGCTTAACTCCCTGTGCGGTGTCATAATGCTCCTCACCTACAATCCAAGGCTGTAACATAGTCGAGGTCGAATCCAGCGGGTCTACGGCTGGATAAATACCCTTTGCTGCTAATCCCCTTGAAAGCACGGTAGTAGCGTCTAAGTGTGCAGATGTCGTGGCGGGAGCCGGGTCAGTCAAATCATCCGCAGGGACGTAAACAGCTTGAATGGAAGTTATTGATCCCTCCTTGGTGGAAGTAATTCTCTCTTGCAGTGATCCCATTTCTGTGCCAAGGGTTGGTTGATAACCCACGGCGGAAGGCATCCTACCTAGTAATGCCGAGACCTCCGATCCGGCCTGGACAAAGCGAAAAATATTGTCAATAAATGGGAGTACATCTTGCTTGTTAACATCTCGAAAGTATTCCGCCATTGTTGGAGCAGTTGAGCCAACTCTCATACGAGCTCCCGGTGGTTCATTCATCTGACCATAAACCAGAGCTACCTTTGATTCCGAAATATTTTGTTCATTAATAACTTTTGATTCTTTCATTTCCATGTAAAGGTCATTACCTTCACGCGTACGTTCCCCCACCCCGCCAGATACGGATACACCTCCATGAGCTTTCGCAATGTTGTTAATTGATTCCGTAATTAGAACCGTCTTTCCAACTCCAGCCCCACCAAATAACCCGATTTTTCCGCCTCTACGATACGGAGCCAAGAGATCCACGACTTTTATACCCGTTTCAAAAATCGATAATTTCGTATCCAACTGGGTAAATGCCGGGGCGGACCTGTGAATCGGAAATGTAGTACTACTTTGCACAGGACCCAAATTATCTACGGGTTCGCCGAGGACATTGGATATTCGTCCAAGAGTAGTTTCACCAACGGGAACACTAAGGGGGGCTCCCGTGTCAACAGCACCCATACCTCTCATCAAACCGTCTGTGGCACTCATAGCTACGGCTCTTACTTCATTATTACCTAATAATTGTTGGACCTCACAAGTAACATTAATCTCTTGACCTGCTGGATTTTGTCCCTTGACTATTAGTGAGTTGTAAATTTTGGGCATTTTCCCAGGCGAGGAAGCCACGTCCAACACTGGTCCAATGATTTGAGTGATATAGCCCACGTTTTTTTCCACCAATTCAGAAATTTCGAAAGAGAGAGAACCGGTTTTCATAACTATACTATTTCGGCGTATTATCTTTATCTGATTACTGAATCGATAGAAATATGTAGTATTTCACCGTGTAGTGGTTAATGGGAAAGAGGGAGTCAATTGCTCCTTTCCCACTCACTCCCCTTTGTTTAAATTTGTTTTAAAGATGTAGCTATAGATAAAGAAAATGGGGGGATAAATCGCAGATAAAGCGTATTTCTTCTTCGTTTTTATACGATGGAAAGACTTATGAAATCTGCGCTCTATTTGTTGAATATTCATTATTGGGGTACGTGTTCTCTCCTTCTTCAAAACAGATTGACCATTAAACGCGAGAATTTGGCAATTATTTAGTTCGTATTCTATCGACCAGTCTAACCACGAAAAGATTCCCGAGTCAATGTGTTGGGATGAGGCAGAATGCTGCTTCTTAAACAGTTTCTGCGAGAAAACAGGTTGATTAGTTGCACCCCGCGTGAGACGCGGTATAAAATGATAATGTTCCATGCTTGAAATGGAGTTTCGACAGGTATAAGCATCATGCGCAGGTTGAACTATATCTACCTTGCGTTTTAAATCGAAATACTCCACCCATGCCGAGCAGATCTCATCTTTGCAAGATTTACTAATTTAGTCGTAGGGAGGAACAAACCCATGTCACCACAAACGGAGACTAAAGCAGGTGTTGGATTCAAAGCTGGTGTCAAAGATTATCGATTGACCTATTACACCCCCGAATACAAGACCAAAGATACCGATATCTTAGCAGCCTTCCGAATGACCCCACAACCCGGGGTACCAGCTGAGGAAGCTGGAGCTGCGGTAGCTGCGGAATCCTCGACGGGTACGTGGACTACTGTATGGACAGACGGGTTGACCAGCCTTGACCGTTACAAGGGTCGATGCTACGATATCGAACCCGTCGCTGGGGAAGAAAACCAGTATATCGCATATGTAGCTTATCCTTTGGATCTATTCGAAGAAGGTTCTGTCACCAATTTGTTCACCTCCATCGTAGGTAATGTTTTCGGATTTAAGGCTCTACGCGCTCTACGCTTGGAAGACCTTCGAATTCCTCCTGCTTATTCTAAAACTTTCATTGGACCACCTCATGGCATTCAGGTCGAAAGGGATAAACTGAACAAATATGGACGTCCCTTATTGGGATGTACAATCAAGCCAAAATTAGGTCTGTCTGCTAAGAATTATGGTAGAGCCGTCTATGAATGCCTTCGTGGTGGACTTGATTTTACGAAGGATGACGAAAACGTAAATTCTCAGCCATTCATGCGTTGGAGAGATCGCTTCTTATTTGTAGCAGAAGCTCTTTTCAAATCCCAGGCTGAAACAGGCGAAATCAAGGGTCACTACTTAAACGCTACTGCAGGTACATGTGAAGAAATGTTGAAGAGAGCTATCTTTGCTAGGGAGTTGGGTGTACCAATCGTCATGCATGACTATCTGACGGGAGGGTTTACCGCGAATACCAGCTTAGCTTTTTACTGCAGAGACAATGGACTGCTTCTTCATATTCACCGTGCCATGCATGCTGTGATTGATAGGCAACGAAATCACGGTATGCATTTTCGTGTACTGGCCAAAGCATTACGCATGTCCGGTGGGGATCATATACACGCCGGAACTGTAGTAGGCAAACTAGAAGGGGAACGAGAAGTCACCTTGGGTTTCGTCGATTTACTTCGCGACGATTACATTGAGAAAGATCGTAACCGTGGTATATATTTCACGCAAGATTGGGTATCTATGCCGGGTGTACTCCCCGTAGCTTCGGGGGGTATCCACGTCTGGCACATGCCCGCCCTAACCGAAATCTTTGGGGACGACTCCGTCTTACAGTTCGGCGGAGGAACCTTGGGACATCCTTGGGGAAATGCACCCGGTGCGGCAGCAAACCGAGTTGCATTAGAAGCTTGCGTACAGGCTCGCAACGAGGGCCGTGATCTCGCTCGTGAAGGTAATGAGATTATTCGCGAAGCTAGTAAGTGGAGTCCAGAATTGGCTGCCGCATGCGAAATATGGAAAGCAATCAAATTTGAATTTGACACAATTGATGTGTTGTAGATAGATTTGAATTTTCGTAGCTATTTCCTATTGGCATCTGTTCCACAACAGTTACTAGACCAGGAGTATCGGGAAAGAGTTAACCTTCCCTATACTCCTAATATGCAATACATATTGAGGTTGGTTAATCAATGATGGAAACTGAGAAGCACATAGTCTTTAAATGTGAATCCGAGGGTTCGAATCCCTACCAACTCGCATTCAAAATTACGAGATACAAACGGGTAGTCTAAAGTTAAACTCAATAGTTTATTAGAACTAGAAGCACCTTCATCGCGTCTAGTTTCGCAGCATATTGCTTCGTTTGCTTTGTTGGATAATAGAAATTGAATATCTACAATATAATTGATTTAATAGATAACTAGTCAATTTCCAATTATTTGTTGGGTCAATAAACTTGGATTTAGTGCCTATTTGCTGATACCTACTTAAGTTGCGAAAAAAGTTTGTCACATCACAGAAAATCTATTTGAAATTTACTTCTTCTTTTTCACGATCTAATCTAAAGGGAAACAACAGATGAGGAGATTTTTACGTCCGTAATAAATTGGTTTGAAGATAAGCGCAAATTTGGTGGATTGATTGGAGCTTTCCCTGAGGAAGCTACGAGAGGCTCTATCTCAACTGAAAGAGAAAGAGAAAAGCGAATAAGTGTTAGTACGACTAGAGGATTATGGGCTCGATGCGATAACTGCGGAAACATGCTTTATGTGAAATTTTTGAAACAGAATAAAAGTGTTCGTGAAGGACGCGGTTATCATCTTTCAATGAATAGTATGGAAAGGATCGAACTTTTGATTGATCGCAACACATGGATTCCCCTGGATGAAGACATGACTGCAAAAGATGTTTTAGATTTCTACGACGAGGATTCTCACCAGAATCGTGTAGCTGTTTCTCAGGAAAAAACGGGTTTAACCGACGCTGTTCAAACAGGTATAGGGTATCTAAGTGGAGGACTTATTGCACTTGGTGTTATGGACTTCCACTTCATGGGGGGAAGTATGGGTTCCGTTGTAGGTGAAAAGATTACTCGCTTAATCGAATATGCCACGGACAAGTCTTTGCCATTGGTTCTAATCTGTGCTTCTGGGGGAGCGCGTACGCAGGAAGGAACGTTGAGCTTGATGCAAATGGCTAAAATTTCCTCCGTCTTGCAAATTCATCAAGTTCAAAAAAAGTTACTTCATATATCGATTCTTACCTATCCAACTACGGGGGGTGTCACTGCCAGCTTCGGCATGTTGGGAGATATAATTATTGCCGAGTCCAAAGCGTATATAGCATTCGCCGGTAAAAGGGTAATTGAATAAACATTGCGTCAAAAGATACCTGATGGTTTTCAAGCAGCTGAGTCTTTATTTGATAATGGGCTACTCGATTCGATCGTTCCACGTAATCTCCCGAAGGGTGTTTTGGGCGAAATATCCGAGCTTTATTCATCAGCTCCTTGTAAAAGAAAAAATTGAATTCGTTCCGGATTTTATTTCTTGTATTTCTAAATAAACCACGTCTTACCCCTTTTCCAATAACTGTTTTAATCAGTCGAAAACAATATTTACTTCCACTTCTTCTTCCTCGTGCAACAAAAAAGTTGTTGGATCTCTTTGTGTCGATGTACTTGCTTCCTCCCTGATAAACCCCAGAAAATGAAAAACCCAAATCAGATTATTTTGCTGCAAGCCTGGAAACCCCTTTCCTTTACGGAACAAAAGCAATATCATTAGATATTAGAAAGAAGAGTGAGACAGAGATATATTGTTGTATAAATAAATTTCTTCTTTTCTTTGTTGTAGTTGAGGTAATTTTATCATGGCAGCATCTTATCTACCCTCTATTTTTGTACCCCTAGTCGGTTTGGTGTTTCCAGCAGTTACAACGGCTATTTCATTTCTATACATAGAGCGGGATGAAATCCTATAACTTCTTTCTTTTTTACTTCTTGGAGATGTAGTAAACCGCTCGGTGACTTTCTGACACTAATTGAATTCAAAATCTAGTCTCAGCTAATAATTAACTGAAAGTAATTCCCTCTTTGTAGAAGGAATTCCCTCTTTCTTGGTGGTTCTCCTTGTCCCGAGAAAATCAGGAAAGAATGCTGCTCCAATCAATCTATGTCTCATTCTCATTTCATATAGAAATGAGATATAGATTGATTATTTGTTCCTAGAATGAAATACATGTAGATAACTACCCCATTTTATATGTTTGAATCCTAGTTTGGTACTTCGTTACTAAATGCGAATAAATCAGAAACAAGCGGAATTAATGGGTTGGTAAAAAAGAGGGGGTGGGGGAGCAAAATTGGTGACAAAATGGCTAATCCATTTATTATGCAATCTGTGAGGAAATAGTAATGAATTGTCGCTCCAAATGGATTCAAGTAGATTTCGTAAAAGGCTCCCGTACATTTGCAAATTCATGTTGGGCCTGTATCCTTGTTTGTGGCGCAACAGGGTTTCTACTGGTGGGGTTTTCTAGCTGCGTCGGGGAAGATCTGATCCCCGTACTTTCATCCGAACACATCGTTTTTATCCCGCAGGGTGTTGTAATGTGTTTTTACGGGATTGCAGGCCTCTTTCTCGGGCTGTATCTGTGGTGTACCGCGTTTCGGGACGTGGGGGGCGGATACAACTTGTTCGACAAGCGAGAAGGATTTTCTTCCATCTTTCGGTGGGGCTTTCCTGGAAAGAATCGCCGCATCCACATTCGACTTGCACTGAAAGATGTGGAAGCTGTTGGATTGGAAAGTAGGGAAGGCTTTTATCCACGTCGGATTCTTTACTTGAAAGTCAGGGGTCGACGAAATATCCCACTAACTAGGATCGGTGAAGGTTTAACCTTAGGAGATATGGAAGAAAAAGCCGCCGAACCCGCTCGTTTCCCGCGTGTATCGATTGAAGGTTTTTAAAACTTATCAAAATTCAGAACTGGATGATTTGCAGAAAAATGCAAGGCTACTCGCGCTGCAAAAAGAAAAAGTTCGAGGGGAAAAGTTCGAAAAAAGGATATCCTAATTACGGGAATTTATCTGATTAGTCCCGTACTTCGCTTATTTCCTCCGACTGATTGATAGATAGTTACAGTTAATATATGCGACTACATTACCGGAAGCAAAAAATTTTTCGACGGCTTTTTAGTACTCCACATCGTTCTTCGGATAGAGCTTATGAGGCTAGTAAGCAACTACAGCCCCTAATAAATGACTCCTCGCTTTTCATGCGAATAGAATCATCCCCTTCAACACCGGAGGAGTTGTCGCGGGCCACGACAGCGCCCACAAACACGGCATCAAAGAAATCTAGATATCTAATATATTGCAGTCTCTTAGAGCACAGATTTAGCATATCTATTTTGGGAATGCAAAAAGATCTGAGATTTCTTTTTGGTACAAAGCTACTTGGATTGTTTCCAATTGGACGCTGTTGCGCAAACAAATTTCCGGCAAAAAGTTGTTTGAATATGTTTTTGCCGAATCTTCCAAATACTTCACTTTTCCAAGATATATCTTTTAAATCTCGCCAAAATTGTTACACGAATGGCGAAACAGTTAATAAACGGGGAAAAGTAGTTAGTTTCTCACAAGATAAACGGGGAAATGACTTTTCCCTTCCAAAACAATGTGTCTTTTACAAGTTGAATAATGTAGAAGAAATAAATAGAAAATTAGCTTGGATTGAGGCGACTTCAAATGAGTTTGATGCTAAGAGAGCACGTTGTTCCGTAAACTTTTTCCCATTTCAAACTACCAAAAAAGTGGCTGAAAAATCATTGAATTACGAATCAGCAAATTTTACGTCGGCCTACGAGTCAATTAGTTTGGTGCCTCGATCTGTGACTCGCACTTTATCTAGGTTCGGGGCGGAATTGACAAGTCAATCAAGTTTATTAGTACATAATGACTTCGACTCAGCTAAGAACCAAGCATTAGTTTCCCTTCAATATGTTGGGTGTTTTTTGCTTCTCCCCCTCACCATTCCAATCAGTTTCAGAAATTGGTTTTTAGAGTCTTGGGTTAGGGGTTGGTGGAACATTACTCAGACCCAGATATTTATCAACCCCTTTCAAGAGGAAAAAGCCCTGAAGCAGCTCCGAGAAGTAGAAGCATTGCTCTGGTTAGACGACGCGACTGAACATTTGGCAGATACGCAGTTGCAAAATTATGATGCAAATGCATATGACGAGACTGCTCAATTGGCAATAATGTATAACGAACTGAATATTCAGCTACTGCTGCAGCTAGTAACCGATTTAATGAGTATAACCATCCCAGCTTTATTGTTTATAACGGGTCGAAAGAGACTTGCAGTTTCAAATTCCCGGATTCAGGAGTCATTTTATAGTTTGAATGACACGATGAAAGCGTTTTCCATTCTTTCATTAACTGATTTATGTGTAGGGTTCCACTCACCCCATGGTTGGGAAATAGTCATAGGCTCCCTCTTCGAACATTTTGGGTTAATTCCTGGCAAATATGTAATTTCTTGCCTCGTCTCAACCTTTCCAGTTATTTTAGATACAGTATCCAAATATTGGATTTTTCGTCACTTAAATCGCACATCTCCCTCAATTGTAGCAACTTATCATACAATGAGTGGGTGACAGCCACTTTACCAAATTTGCATCTAGCAGGCTAGACTAGTTCACCCATTTGAATTATTTGCACCCCCCCCCCCCTCGTTCGTCATCTGCTAATAATAATTGATAGATCATAAAGGGGGAAAGAATTGGAGCAAGGGAAAATTATTTGTTACCAAGCGGCGTTAACACATGACCCGTTTGTACAAAGACTTGAGACTAATCATCAACCTATGCAAAGAATAATAACGAATAACTGGATGAAAAATTGTTGGGTTCTGTCACTTATAGTATCGATCGGTTTCGGTGAATTAAACTGTTCATCTGTATCAAACGCATATCCGATTCTTGCGCAACAGAATTATGAGAATCCCCGAGAAGCTACGGGGCGTATTGTGTGCGCTAATTGCCACCTAGCCAAGAAATCTGTGGACATTGAGGCCCCGCAATCCGTTCTTCCCGATACTGTATTTGAAGCAGTTGTTAAGATTCCCTATGATACGTAGATAAAATAAGTACTTGCAAATGGGAAAAAAGGCGGGTTGAATGTTGGCGCTGTCCTCATTTTACCGGAGGGATTCAAATTGGCCCCCTCTAATCGCATCCCAGCCGAAATAAAGGAAAAGCTGGGAAAATTATCCTTTCAGAGTTACCGTCCTGGCAGAGAAAATATAATCGTGGTAGGACCAGTACCAGGTAAATTATACAGCGAAATCGTATTTCCAATTATCTCACCGGACCCTGGTACTGACAAAGAAGCTCATTTCCTGAAATACCCCATTTATGTCGGGGGAAATAGAGGGAGGGGACAAATATACCCAGATGGAAGCAAAAGCAACAATACAGTCTATGCCGCCTCAGTAACGGGGAAAATCAAGAGGGTTGTTCGCAAAGAAGGAAGGGGTGGATACGAAATAACTATTGAAGAGTCATCCGAGGGTCGTGAAGCAATTGATACCATCCCCCCCGGCCTCGAGCTCATCGTTTCAGAAGGTGAGTTCGTTAAGGCTGATCAGCCATTGACGAATAACCCCAATGTTGGCGGATTCGGTCAGGGAGAAGTTGAAATCGTACTCCAAGACCCGTTGCGTATTCAGGGTCTTATAGCTTTTTTCGCGTCGGTTGTCTTGGCACAGATTTTCCTCGTGCTCAAGAAAAAACAGTTTGAAAAAGTGCAGTTGGCAGAAATGAATTTCTGATTGCCTACCTCTTTCGTTCTTTGTTATCCCCCCGTGTCTAAATAACCCGAATGATAACTGCGTATGGGAAAAGAGATCTTCACCCGTTTCTCTTTATTTGTTGGTCAATGATTTGATCGATGCATGGAGAGTGTTGATCGTGTCGACTTCGGTGTTGTCGGTGGTGTCAGGGAAGTCGACACCATTGACAACATCGACATTATCCACACGTATTCTCTGGCGCAATCGGCTGACTTCTTTACCGACCAGTTCCCTAGTTGGATTTTCTCAAGTCTGAGTCTGAACTGGGGCACAGAAAAAGCAAAATCGGGTAGGTAGGTAGATCACACATATGGATATGGATAGGACTAGTTGGGAAGATTGCTGCCGGATAGAAGTAAATAAAAAAAAAAAGCTTCACTTGTTAGTTTGTTGAAATAAAAATTGTGTCCAAAAATCTATTGATTGATCTGATTATGCTAAACTAGTTTTCCCTCCCGAACTGGAACACTTCTCCCAAACTACGATATTAAGTCTTTTTTTTTTTAATTATGATAGATTAATGATGAAAAAAATGTGTGTGTTCTAGTCATTACATTTTAACATTTAGCCTCGATCGATTCTTTAGATGGAAAAGAATCGATCGACCCGTCTACTCGAAAGAAGCGTCGCAGAGCTATGGTATCGATGATACCGAGCATTACTAGGTCCGGTCAACGAGTCAAATACAATTTGACATAAAACTATTTTGTCTTCATTTAACTAAATAGAGGTATATTGAATTGAACCGTTTCTTTCTTCTCCTTCTTTAGTTTTTCTTCTCCTTCTTCAGGTAGAAAGAGAAGAAAAAAAGGAAATTTCGCTTTTAAAATTCGACGAAATTTTATCGATCAAATGGCAATTATTATCGAGGAGACGACCCCAACCCCGAGTAAGCCCCGTAAGAGGATATGCCTAGCAAACCTATCACAAGTGTACCGGCTACAGTACCTACCAACCACAAGGGAATCCTTCCAGTGGTATTTGTCATCTGCGCCACCTCCCTACCCCCTACTTTTTTGGCTTTATCATCCAGCCTCGACTCGAGGCATGAACAGTCACAAATAATTAGGATCTCGATCTTTTTTAGACAATTCTTTTTAGTCTCTAATTAAAAAAGTAATTAGAAAATGGAACGGCAAGTACGAAAATCAATAATAATCCCCGATAAAGGCTTGTACGATTCGATTCTACACTCTGTTTATTTGGATTCGGTTGTGTCGTAGATTCAGAGCTCACTAAAAACTATCTTTGAATGAATTGCATGGCTGATATGGACCCCAAAAAGAAAACTGTAGGTACAGCTAAGCCGTGAACGGCTAACCACCTAACAGTGAAAATCGGATAAGTTTTATCTAAAGCCATTATTTTCTCCTAAAAGAATTTGGTGAATGCGTCGACTTGTTCCAGCGAATCGAAACGGCCAGTTACCAAGGGAACTTCTTGTCGGCTCCCTGAGAAATATTCGTTTGGGCGGGGGCTTCCGAAAACATCGTAAGCTAAACCTGTACTGACAGATGGCCAGCCTGCAATAAACGGGGAGGGTATAGTAATGCTGTGGATGACCCAGTATCAAATACTAGTAATGATGTCGGCAAAGGGGCGTTCTCCTGTATTCCCAGACATGTTCAGCTCCGTATCTATCTATATCTATCTTGTAATACTGGAGAGGCTTGTTTCCCGAAGAAGAAGGAAGGTAAGAGATGCAAGATCCACCAGCAAACCTTTTCAAACGGGAACTGACTCAAATTATAATGTCACTATTATACCCAGGGTATATCCGAAATATACTGGTTCAGTATAGCTAGTCGGCCTTTGATGCGGCAAGGTTACTCGCTCCTTGCAAGTGAGATGTTTGACACTTACGAAATTTCTGGCGAGTGGTTACCTACACTTAGGCTAAACCGACTAGAAAGCCTTGGCCGGCTTCAGACCCGTGCAGCGGTTTGCGGGCACAGAGGTCTCTCCCACTGTTCCGTTTCCCAGCCCGCCTTCCTCTCCCCGCATGTCCGGGCAATTAGCGATTTCGACTACGCCTATTAGTAGGTCAAAGAGATAGCCATTACGGTAAAAATGGGTACAGTCCCCGAAAAAGGGGAAGACTTTTTCAGCAACTACTAACCGATTAATTAACGACCGAGAGGTACTTTCTGGTTGCCTACCTCACATATTAAGTCAGTGAGACATAATTGTACCAAATAAACTGAATCGGTAGGGTTAGATCACCCAAAAAAATGAAATGGGACTAATCAATCCCGACTTAGCAAATTTGAGTAAACAACTTTGATTCAGCAGGTTCGGGTGATAAACTACTCAGAGGAATCGTATACTAACCCATCTGTTAGATAATTTGGTATTCAATTTTATGCTCACCCTATTAAGCTACTTCGCCTTTTTGACGTCTGTATTAACTCCGACCCTAGTTTTATTTGTTGGATTGAACAAGATTCAGATTCCGTGACTTACTACTACAATATAGAATCTAGATAGAGGAAAAAAGGGGGGGGGGGGGGGGGCAAGAACAAGAAAAAGAGCCCCGTCGGCGCCTAATAATTCATTGCACTTACCAATTACTTTTTGGTTGACTCGGAAATCCACTTCGGTAAGTTTGGTAAGTAGTTACATTAAATAAATATAAACTAGAATGGTTGAAGCATCACTATCGGGAATTGTGCCGGGTTCGATTCCGATAACCCTAGCTGGATTATTTGTAACAGCATACTTGCAATATCGACGCGGTGATCAACTAGATATTCGATAAATATCTGACAATTGCTGCATCTCAAATATCGAAGAAAAAGAGTTGGTTTGTAATAAAGATTACAAAAAATATCGATCTAAAACTATTTCTTCTTCATTTCCCGTTATTTCATCATTTCTAATATTTGTCTAAAAATATTTGTCTATATAAGAAACATCCGGTAGAGGCTGCTTCAGCGGCAACAACTTTGCCAACCCCACTTTTTCAAGTATTTTCTATTCAACACGTATTAGTTGCATTAAGTAATCCCTGGGTAAGTGGTAGTAGGCACGCCCTGTAGGATTCGAACCTACGACATCGGGTTTTGGAGACCCGCATTCTACCGGGCTGAACTAAGGGCGTCCTTTATTTCCCGGGGTCATTTTTTTACCCGAAAAATAGATATATATATATCTATGGTGCAGCTTCCCTCTTGACTCTGAGATAGGGGGGGGGGTGAAAGTTGAATATTCCTTCCTCTTAGGAAGAGGAGATGCTGGTGACACGAGAAGTCCTATTATCAAAGCTGGGTGTACGGATCGAAAATAGGGATGACGGGATTTGAACCTGCGACATTTTGTACCCAAAACAAACACGCTACCGAGCTGCGCTACATCCCTGTTAATATTGATTATTAATAGGTATCATCGATCCGATAGTACTTTACTTATTATAGTAGGTAACTATATATATCGGCTACCAGTAAGATATAAATTTACCTCTCGATAGATATTGATAGATAGTTGTCTCTTATCACTCCGTTCAATTATTACTCCTCCTCCTCCTCCTTCTCACTTACTTTTTATCAATGTCTCGGGCACCGCCAATATTGAGCAATCCGAAGTTATCAGTTTTTCTGCAAGAAAAACTGATTGATAAGTTGCAAATAATCGGTTTTTTTTTAAGTAAGATAAAAGAGTAAGAGGGAAATGAAGACTAAGAGGTAGAGGATTCTAAATTTCATAAAAAAGGAGGATTTTTAATGCAACATGTGAAGATATACCTTTCCACGGCTCCTGTCGTAGCTGCAATATGGTTTGGCTTGTTAGCTGGTTCGTTAATAGAAGTTAATCGCTTCTTCCCAGACGCTTTATTATTTCCGTTTTTCTGATCCAAAGAACTAACTACAGAAGGGTCAGACCAAGCAAAAAAATCGGATAGATTTACGTCTCGCAAGGCGAGTAGCACATAGCCGAGTCATCAATGGGGGGGGGGGTGGTAACTAAAATTTAAAATTTATTGTTGAAACTTTGCAAGTAGTCCGATCAAACACATTTGGATCTACTTGTGACCCTCCTCCTAAAAAAAAAAACTTATCCCATTATGATGCGATCAATTTTATGACCAAAAGTAAAGATGCGAGGGTAACCACTGCTTTGGCATGTACAATCTGTACTTCCAGAGGGGCTGGCGACAAATCCACGGGTATTTCTCGATACACTACACGTAAGAATCGCCGTAATACACCTACTCGGTTGGAATCGAAAAAATTTTGCGTTTGTTGTCACAAACATACTTACCATAAAGAATTAAAAAAATAATGAATAATTCTAATGAATTGGTAAGTTATCAATTTTAATTTGTATTGGTAGTCACAAAAAAATATCACGAATAAATTTAAACGATCTCTCCGTAGACGTTCCCCGTCTATTCGCCCCGATGAAACTATTGATTACAAAAATACTAGCCTACTTCGTCGATTCGTCAGTGAGCAGGGAAGAATCCTATCGAGACGGATGAATAGATTAACATCCAAGCAACAGCGTTCGGTAGCTATCGCTATAAAGAGAGCCCGTATTTTGGCCTTGCTACCCTTTTCAAATAATGAAAATTAGCTAATTTCAGAAAATTGACTTCTGGGAGATTTTTCAATTTGGCAACTTAAAATAAAATAGAAAGATGCTATTGAATGTTTTTAAGTCGAAGCAAACTGATGTCTATAAAGATAATCTGTCCTTCTGTTTGTTTTTTCTTCTTTCTTTCTCCCTGCGATAGATCCGCAAATTAACCCGTTCTCTATTTTGGCCTCTCCGTTTAATCCGGAGAGGCTTACTTACCGCCGCATGTCAACCTTTATCGCTACTAATTTTTTGTATGAGTCTGGAGGAACAGTAAGCATCTGGAGTAGCTACTTGCGCGAGTATTTTGCGATTCGGAAAAACTTGATTTCCAAACAAATTGTGAATCATCGAACTGTAGGTAATTCCATTTTTTCGCGCTGCTGCATTAATCCGAGCGATCCACAGACGGCGAAATTTTCTTTTTCGGCTGTTTCTATCTACATAAGCGCAAGCTAATGCCCTTTTCTCCTGCTGGTTCGCCGTTCTAAATAATCTCGAATGAGCTCCCCGAAACCCGGATGCAAAATTGAGAATGTCCTTGCGACATCTACGAGCTATGGATCCCCGTTTTACTCTGGTCGTTGTAAGTATAGCCTCATCGAAAATCATATTTTCGTCTGAAAAATCCATTTATTCCTGGGCCCAACTACTCCCTCAAGAAGTGTTTTTTTTTTTCAATATCTCCTTTTTATTTTTAGATATATCAATATGAAAATATCAATTTAGAAAAATATATATCCTGTGTTGTATTGAAACGTATCCTTTTGAAGACATAAAGATGCCAAAGATATACTTAGAATTTAATTGTACAATGTGCGGTCACTCGCATATTGCGCCTTTCAACTCGAGGTCGCGGGTAGTTGCTTTATAATTCTCGGCAAATTTGTCGGTTGTGACGAATTACCGTTCTTTTTATCTGACGTAATAAATGAAGATTCCAACGGCTTTTGCTACTCCGACTTTCCCTCCCACAAATACTCCTGTACGGGGTGGATACCCCGCCTGCATACGCTTATCTGCCGATAAGCATGACATTGTGCCGGAGATACTACGGATTCCAATGTTTCCGTGGTCAATTTATTATGGCAGCAGGGTCCCCCCTATATACCGGAGCCTAGGATTTTCCAAAGATGAGGAAAACAAAATTGCTGTTGGCGGGTCGCATGATCCCCAATAATTAACTCATCCCATTAAGCTGGGCTTTCTCACTTCCATTTCTTACTTGTTTGAGAAGGAAGCATATGTATAGTAACGGTATTTTATGCTGGAGATTGGCGGAACAGCTGACCCTTATTTATTGCCATTGCAAGGGATTTGGCGAAGGAGGTATGAAAGTTGATATCATTCGCTTGGCTTCGCTTAATAACTTAACTTTATTATCATCGATTGGTTCTTGTCGTCTCAAACCAAAATGATCGGATTTGCACCGATTTAAACCACGAATTCCTATTTCTTATCGAAACAGATGGATTATGGATTTACCTCTATCTCATCTCATTCGGGGGATTATCTCACAAAATCAACCCCTTGCTTTTTTAGGTTTCCGATCCGAACAGGTCACACATACACCCTAGTACACACTCCCCTCCGCTGGGGGCATCCCCGAAGAGCGGGGGATTTTGTCCCACCCCTCAACCGTTGCCTCGCTTTTCTAATAAGTTGCTGATTTGTTGGCACGTTCGAAGACGCAGAGATTTTATTCGGTTTGAAATATTATCAACCATTTGGGAAAACTTGCTAGATTTTGGTATTTAGCAATCACTCTTTACAGTATTCTTTTATCTAAAGGGCGAAAATAAACTTCGAAAATTTGCTTTTTTTTTTTTTTTATCAATGAATGGCTTAGTAGCTGGCTGAACGAATAAGCGTGAAACTGCAAGAAAAAAACCTTTTTGGGTGAGATAAATGAAATTTTTATCCGTACGTAAGCCTCAGTTACTTTCTACTCGTCAAATTTCTAAGCTGACGCGTTTTCTAACGCTACGAGGTCCGCGACGCCGTAATCCTGGGCTTCTTCCGCTGACAGAAAAACGTCTCTCTCCATGTCTTCAGAAATTACCCATAAAGGTTTACCAGTTCTTTGGGCGTAGACTTTGGTTATGCAATCGCGAAGTTTCAATGCTTCTTCTGCTTCCACAACACATTCCCCCGCTTGTCCATCATAATATGAACTAGCTGGTTGATGAATCATTACCCTAATTAGATGACTCTGATTAAGTTCAACCGTACAAGCAAAAAGCAAATTCTTTTGCATACGGCTATACTTCTGGTGGGACGACAGAATTTGTTCGAAGTGGGGCAACAAAGTCTGCTCAAATTGGTAGTTAAACATTAACTCCCTGTCTCAAGAGAGAGATTTACTTCGTCGTAAAGCCTCTTCTCCTTGCAATACTATCAAAAGAGTATTGCGGGATCATACCATCCTTTCTTTCAGACGTATTATGATAGTTCTGTCACTGCGACGCGTCAGCAATCCCAGAGTTTGCTATATATACTCTCGATGGACAACGAAATTGGCATTGCCTAATTTTTTAAAAACTTGATGTTTCATTTTTATAAAGAAAAATAAAAGAAAAAATTGAAGTTTCTAATTTTATGTAGATTCAACATTTCATGCAATTTATGACGCTAGGATATATTGATTCCGATCCCTAATGAATCTACTACAAGTCAAAAAATTTATTTTGATTCACTTTACCTCCTCGGCATCTCATTTTTTCATAGTTGGGTGGTTTTGGGAGAAATAGCCAAGTAGTAATTGCCATGCTATTGTTACCCCAGCTAGGCGAAGGCAAAGTTCTAATCCGCACAAATCATTGGCGCGAAGCGTGAGGTAGTGCTATACGTCTGGTAATTTCTCCCCCAGCTGAAGTGAAAGATCCCATTGAAGCAGCTAATCCCATGCAAATAGTATGTACATCTGGTACGACAAATTGCGTCGCATCATAAGCAGATGTTCCAGCTAATACCGCCCCACCGGGTGAATTTACATACAAGTACATATCTTTCGCTTGATCTTCCCCATTTAGATACATCATGATACCAATAAGTTGATTGGCAATTTCGTCATCGACCTGTTGACCTAAAAAAGGAAGTCTCTCCCGATAAAGCCGGTTGGTTGGGATAGGTTTCTGCGACTCCCATTCTGCCGCCCCCCCCCCCCTAGAACCGTATAGGTATCGTTAAATACATACGGCTCTGACAGCTTTCACGTGAAATGGGTGTAATAAAAAACTATTTTCTTTTTCCGATGTTTTTGCTCCTACCCACATAAGCACTCTTGGTTCAAGTTTGTATGGCCCAGCTTTTGCACATTCTGAACCACTTTGTAACTGTTGATCGGTGAATTCAGCTCAGCGTGTTAACTTTTTCCCCTTACACCAGTACATTTTTGTTCGTGACTAAGTCCGTTTGATGTAAAGAGTCTTTAGGTTCATCTTCTACCCCGGAGGTTGCGAGGTTCCGACCGCCATTTGCACATACGGAACAAATAGTTTTACTTCCCCTAAATATATTCCCACAGTTCATATAACATATTCACTGGGAAATCTATTTCAATTTTTTTTTTTCTTTTCTGGTTTTCGTTTCATAGTCATTTCGACTACGATTGATATCTAGGATTGAGTAACCGGAGCCTAAGCAATTTGTTTATTCTAACTAACCGTGGATTCTAACGACTACCAAACCTGTTGACAGATTTTTATCACGCATTTGATCACTGATAGAATAGTCAGTTCCAGGCGAGATAGAGACAAATCAATCGGGTGATATATTATGGAGACGGGTTCCGTACGGCTCGACGCACCTGACAAGTCACACTATACGTCAACCCGAGCCGCATCCTCTTCCCCAGGGAGACGAAAGGGTACCTTTGGAACACCAATTGGCATGTAAAAACGACCGAGGGAGATTGTAACTACCTCCAAATTGGGGACGTAGAAGCCAAACCGAAAAGGAGCTTACGTTGCATTATAACACGCTTAGTGAAGGCGACGTGGATGAAGGAAATTGTATTTCTTTGCAGATATTAACAGACTCTGATGGGACCAATCTCTACATTGTTATATAAAGTACGTAAATGCTAAAATATCCATGCCTTCATCTGTTCCTGGAAGAAAATGTTCCTGAAAGAAAACCTACTGGCTTCTCTCCTATTACTACGCATTTTGCACAAACAAGTAGGTGAAACAGGAGAAGAGAACTGCTTCCAATCACGAACCAAATTATTGATTTTTATATTCCACACAACAACTTCTACCTCGTCTATTTATAACTTATAATGCAAGCCTATATTGTAAGAAAGTTACGTAGTGGTCACTCATTTCCAATATCCAAGAAAGGGGTTTCTCACGGGTTTGCCTCGGTATCGTGTCCATACCGTCGTATTAAATGATCCCGGTCGTCTGATTTCTGTGCATCTGATGCATACTGCTTTGGTCCCTGGCTGGGCGGGTTCAATGGCTTCATATGAATTAGCTGTTTTTGACCCATCGGATCCCGTTCTTGATCCCATGTGGAGGCAGGGTATGTTCGTCATTCCCTTTATGACTCGCATTGGGATAACAAAGTCGTGGGGAGGCTGGAGTATCACCGGGGATACCGCAACTGATGCGGGTATCTGGAGTTACGAAGGAGTAGCCGCGGCCCATATCATACTATCTGGTTTGTTGTTTCTAGCCGCTATATGGCACTGGGTGTATTGGGACCTGGATCTGTTTCGCGACGATCGTACGGGAAAACCATCCTTGGATTTACCAAAAATATTTGGAATCCACCTATTTCTTTCAGGAGTACTTTGTTTCGCATTTGGAGCATTTCACGTAACAGGTTTGTTTGGTCCCGGCATTTGGATATCAGATCCTTACGGATTAACCGGAAAAGTGGAACCCGTAGATCCAGCTTGGGGGGCCGAGGGTTTCGACCCATTTGCACCGGGCGGAATAGCCTCGCACCACATAGCAGCAGGAGTCTTAGGTATACTAGCAGGTCTGTTTCACCTCAGTGTTCGTCCTCCCCAACGGTTATACAAAGCTCTACGTATGGGAAATGTCGAAACCGTGTCGTCTAGCAGTATTGCTGCCGTATTTTTCGCTGCTTTTGTGGTTTCCGGAACCATGTGGTATGGCTCTGCCGCCACTCCGATCGAATTATTTGGCCCTACCCGTTACCAGTGGGATCAGGGATATTTTCAACAAGAAATAGAGAAACGAATACGATCAGGTGAAACCGAAAATCTAAGTTTATCCCAAGCTTGGTCAAAGATTCCAGAAAAATTAGCTTTCTACGATTACATCGGTAACAACCCCGCCAAAGGCGGATTGTTCAGAGCAGGTGCGATGGACAACGGAGATGGGATAGCTGTTGGTTGGTTAGGACATGCCGTCTTCAAAGATAGGGAGGGCCATGAACTTTTTGTACGCCGTATGCCAACTTTTTTCGAAACATTTCCCGTAGTCTTGGTAGATGGCGAGGGCGTTGTGAGAGCTGATGTACCATTTAGACGAGCAGAATCAAAATATAGCGTCGAGCAAGTCGGTGTAACCGTAGAATTTTTCGGTGGTGAACTAAATGGTGCTAGTTTCAGCGATCCCGCCACAGTGAAAAAATATGCCAGACGCGCCCAATTAGGTGAAATCTTCGAATTTGATCGTGCCACTCTAAAATCAGATGGTGTTTTTAGAAGTAGTCCACGGGGTTGGTTCACTTTTGGCCACGCCACTTTTGCCCTCATTTTCTTCTTCGGTCACATTTGGCATGGTGCTAGAACCTTGTTCAGAGATGTTTTTGCTGGTATCGACCCCGATTTAGATGCCCAAGTTGAATTCGGGACATTTCAAAAGTTGGGGGATCCGAGTACTAAAAGACAAGCTGTTCAAAAGATTTTTCTTTTATTATTTATCCTATTGAAACAATATCTCCATCAAATTAGTTACAAAAACTGACTGAATTACAAAATAAATATTTGTTTTGTCAAAACTTAAAAAATTCATTGAATTCAATGATTTTGAATACATCGAAGTCAAGCGGGGGAAACATTAACTTTTGAGGAACTAAAAGTTTCCTCCAGCTCAATTAGTATGAGAGATATCTCTAAAATACTACTATTACGGCCGAATCCATGGAAGCACTGGTTTACACATTTTCGTTGGTAGCAACTTTGGGTATAATATTTTTCGCCATTTTTTTTAGGGAGCCCCCGAAAGTACCTAGCAAGGGCAAATGAAAAGCTTCCTTCGATTTCAATTTCTTCTCCCAATTTTACTCAAAAAATCAATTTTGTTGCGTCAGCAATTTCGTGAATATGAGGGAAATTAAGCTGATTAGAGACCTTCCTTTTCATTTTTTCGAAGGAAGGTCTACCAGTCCAACTAATCTTCATGCTCTTCAAAAGGGTCTCTGAGCTCTTTGGCAGGTTGACCGGAAGCGGTATACAAAGCGTAACCGGTGAAGCTAACGAGTGAACAGGATATAGAGATAGCGACCGAAATTGCGGTTTCCATTGCCATTTAACCCAGAAAAGAAGTAGTTCCCGTTTTACTTGCTATAATAGTATACAAAGTCAGCAAATTTCAATCAATTGAGCAGGCTCTACGGCTACGAAAGTTATTGGTGACACCCTTAAAGGTAAACCCAGAATCAGTTTCTTGGGAATGGTTTTGAAACCGCTTAATTCAGAATACGGAAAGGTTGCTCCCGGCTGGGGAACTACTCCCTTAATGGGGCTTTTCATGGCTTTATTCGCAATATTTCTAGTTACTATTTTGGAAATTTATAACTCATCCGTTTTATTGGAGGGTATTCCAATTAGCTGGTAAAACAGACCCAAACCCCGCTGTTGCAGTAGCAACAGCTGGGGGTTCACAGATGGACACCTCACCAGAAATTGGAAAGGGAGTTAAATCGCGCAAACTTTTCTTCAAATGTTTTTACAAGGCAATACTATGGGTGTGTGATTCGCCACAACTAATCTGGTTCAGCAAATAACAAATCTTTTATCTAAACAGATTATTTCATAATAGATTATTGGCATCTCGCCAGGTAGTGGTCGAGTTATTAGCACCCGAAACGCGAGAAATTATTATTTAGCTTTAAATCTCAAACTATGATTAATTCTCATCAATTTATCACTTAAATTTCGTGACAAAGTTGTTATCTGATCTTGCGAACTCGGCACTGTATCGAAAAACTACCGTACCAACGAGGTACGTTTTAGTTGCGACGGTTTGCCAAAAGATGCGGGTATAGAAAAAAGAGCCATGCGGGGTTCGGGTTGATGGAGGGGTTATCGCCCGTTAGGTCCTCCTACCTATAAAAAAATTTCTCGAAGTATAGTGGAAATCTAAGGTTTTGTGGATGCCAAAAAAAAAAATCAGATCAGAACGAAGTAACCTCTATTCAGTTATCTACCCCCCCCCCCTTTTTTTTTTTGGGGGGGGGGGGGGGCGGGTAGATACGTTGATAAGATTAAGAGATCTCCCAAGACGCTAGTACTATTCGTTTCCAATTGAGAAATAAAAGCTAACATGAGATTGAAGTGAGATGTATTTCCAACTTTTCCGGGGCTGGGTTGCTTCTTCCTCCATCAATGAATAGAAGATGTTGAGGGTCTGCCGTCGTTTCTTAATCCTTCACTCGAGTAACTACTAATGGAATGGGCGATGCTCAAACATCTCTGCCTAAGCTGTGTGAGAGAAAAGTCTCATGTACAGTTTACGAAGAGGGAGTTAAAAAGGCTTACCTATCTCGCTAAGGTATATGATTGGTTCGAGGAGCGCCTAGAAATTCAGGCAATTGCTGACGATATTACTAGTAAATACGTCCCTCCACATGTGAACATATTTCATTGCTTGGGGGGAATTACGCTGACTCGCTTTTTGGTTCAGGTAGCCACCGGTTTTGCTATGACCTTTTATCATCGTCCGACTGTTACAGAAGCTTTCTCTTCAGTTCAATATACAATGACTGAAGTTAATTTTGGTTGGCTGATTCGGTCTGTTCATCGGTGGTCAGCAAGCATGATGGTTTTGATGATGATTTTGCATGTATTTTGTGTTTATCTTACAGGGGGATTCAAGAAGCCTCGCGAATTGACTTGGGTTACTGGGGTTATTCTAGCTGTATCAACCGTCTCATTTGGTGTAACTGGATATTCCCTACCCTGGGATCAAATTGGTTACTGGGCTGTTAAAATTGTAACCGGCGTACCCGAAGCTATTCCCTTGGTAGGATCTTCACTAGTAGAGTCATTACGAGGAAGTGCTAGTGTTGGCCAATCAACATTAACCCGTTTTTACAGTTTACACACCTTTGTGTTGCCGCTTCTTACTGCTGTTTCCACGCCGATGCATTTCCCAATGATCCGTAAACAAGGTATTTCGGGTCCTTCACAAATTATCCCTAAAGTAGGGGTGATGAATTTCCGTCTCCATATTGGTGAATGATTTGAAATTCCAGTTCCTTGGAAGGTTGTCGTTCTGTTGCCGCCGATACTTACTACTAAATCAAGTGATAAGTTATTTAGCGGATTTAGTTAGTGTCTCGGACTACTGGGGCGAAACAATTGAAGCACCAAAGGAAAAAATTTTGGATTATGGGAGTGTGTGACTCGTACCGCTACGTGTAGGCTATGCAGATGTTGAGTTGGATACTGCTACAACCAAAGGTGTATCTCTTTTCCGACCTATCTTTGGGGCTAAGATTCGAAACCCGGATATAAAAACAGCCCTTTCGAACTAAGAAAGTTCAAACTAAGAAAGTTGTTTGGAGAATTTTTTCCATGATCGAACCAAAAGTTTTGATAGGCCTCGTAAAACCCTATATATCCAATTGGGATTGTTTGAAGTTTTTAGACATACGTTTTTTAAGATGATGCATACATTTCTTCCGCATCAAAACTAATTATTTTCAAGAATAGCCGTTGGGGTAAAAAAACGATCTAAAGAAATAAATAGCTGAAGTTGTAACAAGTTAAGTTCCTATACGAATCGAGGTTCGCAAGTATTTCGTATAAACTTGCAACGACGCGATACGCGTCGTATGGGATATGAGATAATCCGCGAAGCTTTATTATGTTACCGGGCTGATTCGGGTGAGAAGCCATGTTGCAGAATAACTTATTTCTGTGTTCGTTCTTTCCTCATTAAGTAACCTAACCGTTGCGGGGTAAGATAATTCTATACTTGCTCGAGCCGTATGAGGGGAAATTCTCACGTCCGATTCTTACGGGGGAATAATAAGTCCACCCCAATAACAAAAAAACCTGACTTGAACGATCCCGTTTTGAGAGCGAAATTAGCTAAAGGTATGGGACATAATTACTACGGGGAACCCGCTTGGCCCAACGATCTTTCATATATATCTCCTGTAGTAATCTTGGGAACCATCGCATGTACCGTGGGTTTAGCTGTTTTAGAACCATCAATGATTGGTGAACCAGCAAATCCATTTGCAACTCCTTTGGAGATATTACCCGAGTGGTATTTCTTTCCCGTATTCCAAATACTTCGCACAGTGCCCAATAAATTATTAGGTGTTCTTTCAATGGCGTCAGTACCTGCAGGTTTATTGACTGTTCCTTTTCCCGAAAATGTAAATAAATTTCAGAATCCGTTTCGGCGCCCAGTAGCCACAACAGTTCTCGCAATTGGCACCGTGGTCGCTATTTGGTCAGGTATTGGAGCAACTTTACCCATAGATGGATCTTCAACTTCGGGACTGTTCTAGTATTTTTTCATTCCTCATTAACCTGAGAGATTTTTAGATTTAGTCTAGGGAGCAATCGCCAGCCCCCGGGTCGGGACAAGGCTTCCCTAGACTTAGTCATTTTCAAATCAGAAATAGAAAATTCTTTAGGTGATTAATTTCCATTTGTTTACGCCGAAACAATTGGAAGTCAAAATTTACTTTCCAAAAATTGGTTGATTCCCCTTTCCCCCTCTAAAACCTTTGTAAGTAGAAAGAAGTGTGATATGAAAGAGATAAGATCACTTCTTTTTCTTCTCTCAATGGGATATTTTATTTTGGCTTCTGCTGCTTGTTTCCACTAATTAATATGCCACTCAGTTTTGGGTAATTCTATGGCAAAATGCTCCCACAAAGCTTTTGACACCTGATCCACAGATTTCTGTCCAAAACTTCTTATTTTTGACGAGTCTTCTCGGCTATAATTAAGCAAATCAGCGATTGTATGTATCTTGGCCTTTTTGAGACAATTAAAGGCTCTGGCAGGTAATTCTAATTGGTCAATAAATGTATTTTCGGAAAGCTTTCCCTCTAGTTCATTCACATCACAAATTTGTGAAGACGGCCCCGCCGAAGCGGAAGAACTTCCGTCTCCTACGGGATAGAAATAAGAAGCGTCTTCGAGCTTCACGTGCAAAAAGGGAGTTGGTAAGTCTATTAGTTTTTTGGAAGCCTCGCTTATCGCCTCGTCCGGGGTCAGGCTGCCGTTAGTCCATACTTCAATGAATGATGTTTCTCGCGTCGCTCTACCACTTCCAAATAAATGTACGCTATAATTTACGTTTCGAACAGGCATAGATACGGCATCGACGGGAAATTCTCCATTTTCGTATCCATTCGAGTTTTCTATGCGGTATCCGCAATCTTTTTCAATTTTCGATTCAACACTTACAGATATTGGTTGGGTAATAGTAACTATATATTGCGAATCGTCAACCACTTTGACAGAGGGTGGCAGTGATGTATCACCCGCAGTTACTTCTTTGGGACCAGTTACGGATGAAATAGCTTCTTTAACATCATTAGATTCACTCTTAGGTGCAATTTCCTTTAGATTAACTAAAACATCGCGTATTGTCTCTTAAATACCCGTTATTGTGGAATACTCGTGCGAAACTCCGTGAAACCTTGCACGCGTTATACTCGTCCCTTGAACTTCTTGTAGTGAAGCTCTACGCATGGCAATTCCCACAGTACTTGCTTGGCCCCTTTTGAAGGGAGATACGACGAAACGACCATAATGAAGACGCCTACTTTCTGTCTTTGATTCAACGCATTTCCATTGAATTGCTTGGGTAGAGATCGATATATCAGACGTGAGCATAAGGAAATCCCCTTTTAGTTTTTATATAACTATTAGTTAAACACGTCTCTTTCGGGGGGGTCGGCACCCATTATATGGTACAGGGGTCACATCACGTACGAAGCTGAGAATTATGCCGCTTCGACGAATAGCCCGTAAAGCGGTGTCTCTTCCCGGACCGGGTCCACTCATCATAATTTCCGCCTGCTTCATACCCCGATCCATCGAGGCACGGATAGCATTTTCCGCTGCAGCTTGGGCAGCAAATGGTGTACTTTTGCGCGTACCCTTGAATCCGCAGGCACCAGCGGAACACCGGGGAGCTACTTATCCCCGAACGTCCGTGACAGTAATAATGGTATTATTAAAACTTGCTTGGATATGAATAACCCCCTTTGGGACTCCACGCTTTACCTTGCGTGAACGATTTTTTTTTGAATTACCTGACATAGTTGATTGATTATTCATATTTGAAATCTGTTGTTAATTGTTATTTGTTTCTACGTCTAAATATTTTATTTTGACTGTCCCTGCCTCTGCTTATGCTTCGGATTGCAACGAATTACCATGATTCGTCCACGTCTACGAATCAATCGACACTTCTCACATATTTTGCGAATGGAGGCACGAATTTTCGTAGCTACAGCCTTAAATTAGTTGGATAAATCTATTGATAGATTTAAGATGCGTTCTCCTTTTTTATTTTCCAGCAAATTGGAAGAAAAAATTGAACAAGCAGATAATTATTAGATGGCAGCACCAATAGTAACATCTATTGACTGCTATTCGTCTGCCTACTTCGAAGTCGGTAAATGGTACACCCTTTGGTAAGATCATAAGGACTTAATTCAGCTCTTACCCTATCTCCTGGTAATATTCTTATGTAACTCCGTCAGATCTTTCCCGATATGTGAGTTAAGACTTGGCATCCATTATCCAAACACGCTCAAGACATGGCATTGGGAAGCGATTCCGTAACTGTACCCTCCATGTCAATAAGATTCTGCTTTTTCATCATTCGAACTAAAAAAACCCCCTGTAATTCATATATTTTTTTAAGAGATTGCTAACTCAGCTGATATCGCTAAAAGCTATTTAGATACATAATTTTTTTGGAAACAACTGACTTCTCGCTAAAAAAAGTTTTTGAATTACCAAATGTGACACGAAGTTTCCCCCCCAATTTTTTTGTGTCGAGCTTCCCGATCTGTAATAAGTCCACAAGATGTCGGTGAAATTGCAATTCCCATACCGCCCAATATTTTTGGAATTTCCCGACAATCGGAATAAACTCTCAAGCCAGGTTTACTGATGCGTTTAACAACTGCAATGTACGGGTGTTCCTTCTTACCAAGATACTTCAAACTCACATCCGGAAACTCTTTCCCATTATCCTTGTGCTTCACAGCACTTTTTATGAAACCCTCTTCCACTGAAATTTGTACGATGCGCGCAGTCATTCTAGTAGCAGGTATTTTGATCATAGCCTTTTTTCTTGCATTGGCATTTCTTATGGCAGTAAGTGCAGTGGCGATGGCGTCGTTATTCGTGAAATATCAATCAGTAATTGTTGTAATTATCAATACCAGAATGATTCCTAACCTCTCTTCCTCTTCCGTTTCCTCTAATCTAATTTTGCAGGATATTTAGACATATTTGAGAAAGATTCAAGCCTAATTTTTTGTAAAAAAAAAAAATTAGGCTTGAATCTTTCTCAAACTGACGACGCTAAATCACTTAACTCATTGGTTTTTGCAACACCTCGGGGGCTAACGAGACTGCTCTGGCAAAATTATAATCCCTCAATTCCCTAGCTACTGGACCGAATATCCTAGTGCCTCTAGGATTTCCCTCCTGGTTGACAACGACGGCTGCGTTGTCGTCAAATCTAACAATCACTCCGTTCAATCGTTTTATTCCTTTACGAGTACAAACTGCCACCGCCCTAACCACTTCTGATCTTTTTAGAGACATATTGGGTACCGCTTCTTTGACTACGGCCATTATGACGTCACCCGTACCTGCGTATCTGCGGTTGCCTGTTCCTAACACTCGAATACACATCGATTTGCGGGCTCCGCTGTTGTCTGCCACATCTGAATAACTTTGAGTTTGAATCGTTTGGTAATCGAGAAGAGTAATAGGTTTATTTGTAGTACATTCGGATAAAAAAAGATCTATTCTACTTCGAATTCAAGTCAATTCTTTTTTTTTTTCTACCTACTTGTCTATGTCAAATATCACGATTCTGCGGTAGTTACTACCCGAGTAGGCACGGGCATTTTGTGGGCAGCCATCGCCATAGCAGCTTTGGCTACATCTTCTGATACCCCACTCAATTCATAAATTATTCGGCCTGGTTTAATTGCGGATACCCAATATTCCGGAGATCCCTTTCCCGATCCCATACGTGTTTCTGCAGGTCTCATGGTAATGGGTTTGTCGGGAAAGATGCGTATCCATAGCTTCCCGCCTCGACGAGCACAGCGCGTTATTGACCTTCTTCCCGCCTCTATTTGTCTAGCCGTAATCCAAGCAGGTTCGAGGGCCTGGAGAGCAAATTTTCCGAAGGAGATGGTGTTGCCGCGACTAGATATTCCTCTCAATCTTCCTCTATGTTGCTTACGATATTTAGTTCGTCTGGGGTTACAGTCGATGTCGACAAAATCTCTGATACAGAACCGGACATGGGAGTCCCCTCTCAACCGGCTCCTCATGAATTTGCTACCACCCTCCATACTTCGCAAATTTACTAACTATTTTTACATTGTCTTCTTCATTTTATTCTTCCGATCTTCAATCCATTTGTAAATAGCGGTTCAGATGTTGCTTGGTGCTAAATCAACGGGCGAGAATAGGCTCGATCTTCCAGTTATTTTTCGATCTCGAGGTGTGGGCTTCTCTCGCCATCCCGTCCGCCGAATCTCAATATTTATCAATAAAATGAGGGAGATTCGTAAGTCACCTCGTTGTTTCAGTCTCTTGGAGTAAACGTTTTGGTTCTCCCCCAGCCACGGAGCTTCCCACCCTATCACAATTTCTTTGAGTCAACGCTCCCAGCATTAATTAACTCATAGCTCTACTTTTTATATTGGTAGTTTGGTAATTGTGCTACATCACGCAGCTTTTCGGGAGTTGAGCGGTTAACCACGCGATTTTGAGAGAAATAAATTTGATTACTCTGATTTTTACCTCTCAAAGAAATCATAAATTCGGTAATGTTTTCAGCTTTCCATAAAAAAACTTTCTACGGATAGAAATTTTATTTGCGATGAAATAACCTCATTCTATCTTCGGCACTCACTTATTTAGTACTTGAAGACATAGAACTCATTATTCAATCAATTAGTTTTTTTTTTATGGATGAAGAGATGTTGTTTAGACGAGTCGCACACTAAGCATAGCAAAGATCTTTTGGAGTTTAAAACAAAAAGGATTGAAACTTAAATGGGATGAAGCTGCCTCAAGTTGTATCAAAATTCATTAGATAGTTTATCTTCCATTGGGTGGGGATCACCCAGTACCCTGAAATGTCCAGGTCTTTATGCCCAAAACCCCATGAATCGTCTGAGCCGGGTGGTAGGAGTAGCCTATACGGGCTTTAATGGTTTGTAGGGGTACCCTGCCTTCCCTAGCCCATTCAACCCGAGCCATCTCACTACCATTGAGGCGTCCAGCTATTTGTATCTTAATACCTCTATTGCTAGTTCTTCCAACCAACTCAATAGCTTTTTTCATAGTTCGTCGAAAAGGCACTCTATTTCTCAATTGTGAGGCAACATGCTCCGCCAAGATTTTTGGTTCCCCATATGGTTGGGTAATACTATTTAGCACCACTATGAGTTTTCGACTTTCAATCCCTGAGATGTTTTCGATACCGCCCTTCATTTGAGTAATTCCCAAACTTTGCTCTTCAATGAGTAAATCAGGAAATCCCGTATGTATATCAACCCGAATAAGATCTGTTTTTCGTTGGATTTCGATATGTCCAACTCCCCCGTAGTTTGCGGCGTCCTTCACATGTTTTGTAATATATTTTTCAATGGAGGCGCGTATTTGTCTATCCCCTTCAAGAAACTTTGGATAATCTTTTGTCTGTGCGAACCGATGAGAATAATGCTTCTAACTTACACCGAGTCGAAAACCGAGTGGATGAATCTTTCGTCCCGTATCTACTTCTCCTCAACTCAATATTAAATTAGTTTTTACTTAGTTGTTTCTTCGCACCTTTCTTTAACCTTTCAACACGTTCGAGTTTGCAACCATTTTTTATGTAGTCATCTTTCTATCTTTCCAACAACATTTGAGTTTGACTTAATAATTACTTTACGAGTAGGTTTCTTTATCGGGTAACCCCGGCCTTGAGCTCGAGGCCGGAACCTTTTTAAATACGCGGAATTCTCGACTCAGGCCTCACTAATGAACAAATTAGATTTATTCAACCCCAAATTGTTATTGGCATTTGCCGCCGCAGAAAGAATCAATTGCGATATGAGATGACATGTTTTGTAAGGCATAAATTCGGGTAATACAAGTGCTTCTCCGTGTGAACAACCCCGGATTCGATCGGTAATCCGTCGTATTTTGATAGCCGATACACGGATATTTTTTCCCAGGGCTCGCGCCCCAATTTCTGATTTCTTTTTGTTTTTCGTGAAGTATAATTTCCTAATTATCGGCGGGATCCTTTATCATTTTTTGCATGTCCCCTAAAATTGCGGGTGGGTACAAATTCGCCCAGTTTATGACCCACCATGCGATCGGTTACATAGATAGGCAGGTGCTCCCTTCCATTATGAACGGCAATGGTGTGACCGATCGTGACAGGTACGACTGCAGAAGCGCGAGACCAAGTTACAACCAATTTTCTTTCTCTTCGTATATTAAGATTTTCAATTTCTCGTATTAAATGATTAGCTACAAAAGGACCTTTCTTTGATGAACGTGCCGTAGCCGATTAGCCCCCCTCTTAATATTTCCATTTATCAATAACCTTTGCGTCGACGAAGTATGAGGGGGTTGCTACATTTTCCCTCCCTCCGACTTCTTTTTCCAAGCGCAACATGCCCCCAAGGGGTTGATGGCTTTTTCCTACCAATTGGCGTCCTGCCTTCTCCCCCTCCGTGGGGATGATCCACAGGATTCGTAGCTGAACCTCTCACTTTAGGACGTCTCCCTAACCAGCGTTTGGATCCAGCCTTTCCTAAGCCTTCGTTGTTGACATCAACGTTTCCGACCCGTCCTACACTTGCTAGGCAATTCTGAGGTATTAAACGAATTTCGCTAGAAGGTAGTCTTATTGTAGCCAATTGACCTTCCTTTGCAACTACTTTAGCTGCTGTACCGGCTGCTCTAACCAATTATCCGCCTTTCCCAAATTTTAATTCTATATTATGTATAATGGTACCTAAAGGTATGTTGGTCGAGGTAGACCCCCCCCTCCTCTTACTATTCCTTAAAGGGAAGGAAACGATTGGAGAAGACCCCTTCCCAAACTGTACAAGCTCCTTTCGAAGCATACAGCTTTCTGGATACGAGAAATAGGATTAGACATTGCTGCTGAATTTTGGCAGTACCAAACGGATGCTTACCAAAACGCAAGCAAGTATTTATTATACCATTTTCATTCGTTGTATCCTTGGCTTTTTTGCCCGCACCTGGCTTCCTTATGAGAATTCAGTATTTCTCAAGCATTTAGCAGCAGAATTGGTGACTTCAATGATTCGCGTTAGCATTAGTCAATGTACGGGATAACTTAGGAAACTTTCTACCTCTGGCATTGACATAATTTTACTTCTATGCATTTCTCCGTTATGTCAGTTTGTGGCTTCGATGTTGCCTCTGACTGCCAAATCGAGTGTTTTGAATCCGTACTTTCTACACGCTCAATATGAGATGTGAATGAGACGCCCTTCGTTCGTCGTTCCAATTTTGAGATTATTCATCTGCTTCCATATTATCTTACCTTTGCAAATTGATATATTATTGAATTGCTCCAGATTTTAGCACGCGCTACTGTCCCTATTTGGTTACCCCAACAAGGTTTACTCCATATTACCCAATAAGTTCGAAGTAGTACCAGGTTTCCGGGCCCAGCCTACAACCCGACCGATTAGTTTCGGAATACGCGAATCAAATATTCAACCCGCACTCAGAGGTAGGGCATTTCCGGTTGAAATGGATGCATCGGAGCTAGACGTTACGATATCTCCAACCCCTATTCCCCGTGGGTGCAATATGTATCTCTTATCACCATCTACGTAATTGATTAAACAAATAAAGGCATTGCGATTGGGGTCATATTCGATACTGGCTACTCTTCCAGCAACACTTAATTTATCTCGCCGAAAATCAATTTTACGATTTAAACGCTTGTGTCCGCCCCCCCTATGTCTACTAGTAATGATTCCCAAATTGTTGCGACCATTTCTAGATATTCTATGGCAAATCAATTGCTTATGGGGCTTCGATTTCGCCGTTTCCCCAAATTGGGGAATATACCGGTTCCGGGTGCCTGGAGTATACGCCTCATATAGTCGCATGGCCATACTTATTCTTCCCTTTTACGTTTATGCGTAATCTTTTATTTGGTAGGAAATGAAACTTTTCCCCTCAAGTATTAGTTTATAAATAGTGGAATAAAGTAATTAGCCCGAAGTCTAGCGATCATTTTTTTTCTACTCGTGGAATTCAAACTCAATTTACCTCTCTTTCTTCTTTTTGTTACTCGACTACTGTTAATGCCCTCCACTTTAACATCGAAAAATTTTTCAATCCAATTTTTCATTTCAGTTTTATTTAATTTTGAGTCCACATGGAAAGTATATTGGTTTCGCTGCAACAGACGAATAGACTTTTCCGTAATTAATTGATTTTTTGGTTTTTCCGTAGTATCCTTCTCGCTTTGTCCATTTTCCTCTAATTCTCCTTGTTTTTCTGTAACTCCCGTATAGTCTACTAGACTGGCTTTTGCTGTCGCGAACCTCGGATCTACCCGTTTTATAGATACGTTTTTTACCTATCCGCGTTTTATAGCTTTCCCATATTTGTTTCTTATCTGCATCCAACAGGAGTTGAACCTGTGAATTCGCCAATTATGAGTTGGGTGCTTTGACCGTTCAGCCATGGATGCAAACCAACGGCACTTCCGCCACTTACCATTGCTATTTTAACGTGGTTGTTAAAATCATGTCAAATAAACTAGGAACGAAAAAAGTCACAATTTGTCTCCCCCGCCGGGCGTGTGTGCCTACCAGCTCAACAAGTAGTTTTAGTCCTTGAAAGGATTCCGGTGAAAGATGAAGAAGGACAAACAAGCAAGAAAAAATTCGAGACGAAACTGCTGGTGGGTAATCTAAACAAATGATGAGGGATTCTTCGAGAAGTTAACAATTAATCCTCATATTGAATAATTATGAATTATTCAAGGAATAATGGATTTGAAACATACACGAGGAAGGTTCTGGGAGCAATATGAGTCGTGAATCTCTTATGAACCAAGAGCCGTGTGAAGTAAGAATTTCATGCACGGTTCTGAATGAGCGGAAAGATAGAAAATCTCCTTTTCGACTCTGACTCTCCTACACCAGTCGTTGCTTTTTTCTCTGTTACCTCTAAAGTAGCAGCTCCAGCTTTATTTACGCGACTCTTCGGTCTAATTTTCCCACATTTCTCTAATGAGTGGCATATGGTGGTAGGATTATTGGCTACTTCTAGCATGATATTAGGAAATCTAATTGCCGTTACTCAAATAAGCATGAAACGTATGCTAGCTTATCCCTCCATAAGCCAAATTGGATATATTATGATTGGAATACTTGCTGCAGACCCGGAGAACGGTTATGCAAGTATGATAACTTATACGTTTATTTATATACTCATGAATCTGGGAACTTTTGCTCGTATCACCCCATTTGGTTTACGAACCGGAACTGATAATATTAGGGATTACGCGGGATTATACATGAAGGATCCTGTTCTAACATTCTCTCCGGTTTTACGTTCACCATCCCTAGGGGGTATCCCTCCACCATCCGGTTTTTTCGGTAAACTCCATCTCTTCCGGCATGGATGGAAAGCTGGTTCGTACCCATCAGTTCTGGTAGCGCTCGTCACAAGTGTCATCTCTATCTACTACTATCTCAAAATAATTAAATTAATGTTCACTGGGAAGAATGGGAGGAGCGATGCATCCACAACTTATATACAAAATTCATTAGTTTCTCCATCAATTTCAAAAAGTTCTATTGAAATAGCTATGATCATTCGTGCACTAGCATCAATCCTATCGGGTATATTAATAGATCCCATTATCGGGATCACACGGAATACTTTATTCTAGACTCACTTCAAATTAAATTGTGACGCGAACTTTTTTTTTTTCGAATGATTTTTATTAAAAGCCGGTTCTGCTTCTGCTGCCCCAACTAGTCTGTCTCTACAACTTACGAAATAGTTATATCTTCTTCGGTAATTGATCCTGACATTTTCCTATCTAGCTTGTATTTGTCTTTTCGCACCCGGAATCACTTGCTAGGAAAATGATCACCCGTCTATTCCGGAGGAGATATAAGTATTTCCGCGCGATGCGCAGCTGGGGTTGGGCAGTGACAACCCATGCTGCTACATCCAAGTATTTAGGCGGAAGGAGAATGCCTCTCTTCCTTGTATCTTCATATGGTATTATTTGATTGATACCGAATCAAATATTTGCTTGCGAGACAGGCGTAGGCTTGTCAGGTCGTGAAAAAAAATTATCTGCAGGAAGAGGGGATCAACCACCCCTTCAGGGATGATTGATTGCGGGCGGGGATAGATTCGAACCCCGGCCATCGTCAGTATGAAGTGAAATCCTACCACTCCATGAAGAAGCAATGAGTAATGAAAGAGGTCCAGGGACCTCGTCTAAACCTGACCCGGGTAGAGTCTCCCAGTTAGTAAATTTGGTAAAAAAGAGATGAAAATTCGGTTCAGCGGTTGACAGGCATATAGATATACCCGTATAATTGGATTGGTGAACGTAAACTCCACCGCGTTTCCCTGCTTCGAGGCAAGGGTAGGCATACTAGACTCAAAATATAGTACCGCGTAGTGCGGAGGTTCGAATCCTACGCGAGGCGTCCAGAGGTCTCGCATTTATGGAATAAGTCTCTCGACTTCTTGCTTTTAACCAAACCAATGGAACTCAAAATTTCTACTTGGTCGATTTCCATGCTTGTCTTCCCAAGTGAAGTAGCATGAAAATTGTTTCCCCGACTCCAGAGACGAGTGGGTCCTATTGCAGAGATATGTGAGGCAGTAAGTCCCACCTTTTCTTCTTTCTATTTCCGAACCAAGACTGGGACGGCAAATTCTAACATCCGAAAGGATTGGAGTGATACCCGAAACTCAAAGAAGAGTATGACAGATACAGAATAGAAAAAAAAAAGCA